TATGCGAAAGTTTAATATAAGGAGGAAAGAGCTAATGTATCCATAGATCTCTATTATCTGTTGCCTATTCCTACTAACACACCTACCCTACCACGTTGGCAGACTTTGTATGAACTTACATCTTTTAAAGATGTAAAAAATACATATGAAGTTATTTCAATTAATATCAATAATGAATTACATGTAAACAAAAATAAAATATCTTTATGATTAGAAAGGTGATTTTGATCATCAAATGCAAAAGATATAGGAGTTTTGTATCTTATCTTTGCCTTATTATCAGGTTTAATAGGTACAGCTTTTTCTGTATTAATCAGGTTAGAACTATCTGCACCAGGTGTTCAGTTTATAGCAGATAATCAATTATACAATAGTATCATAACAGCTCATGCCATAGTTATGATATTTTTTATGGTCATGCCAGCGATGATAGGAGGGTTTGGTAATTTTTTATTACCTTTGTTAGTAGGGGGTCCAGACATGGCATATCCTAGGTTAAACAATATTAGTTTTTGATTACTAATACCAAGTATAGCACTCTTTTTATTTGCTAGTGGTATTGAAAATGGGGCTGGTACAGGCTGAACTCTTAAGGAAAACAGGGAGTCGTTCTATGGTGACATAGAAGATATTAAACTCTTCTCGATGCGTGAACATCTTCCAGTATCCTGTCTTAAATCAGGATTACACGTTATACATTACTCATGCTTAGAGTTAGTTTATATTATACTAAATTATGCGTACGTAAAAACATGTATTTCAAGGAGACAATGCGCCTGAGTAGAAAATAGATGTTTATTTTCTACTCATCAGAGACTAAACGAAGAGCATCTTAATAATAAAGACAAAATTTGATTTGAACAGTGATTAGTTGGCTTTACTGACGGAGATGGTAATTTTTCTATTACGCATCAGGGGGATAAATGAGGATTATCTTATAAGTTAGCCCAGTCTAGGTATAATTTGAGATTATTATATTACGTCAAAAAACAACTAGGTGTGGGCTCTGTTACCAAAGATAATACAAAAGGACAATTATTCATAAGGGACAGAAAAACTATAGAAAGGGTAATATTACCCATATTTGATAAATATCCTCTTTTAACCTCCAAACATTTTGATTATTCAAGGTTTAAAAAAGCCTTGGACGTGTTGAATAATCTAAGTTTAAGCAAACAAGATAAGGACAGTATACTTCTAAATCTAAAAAACTTGAAGGTACCGGACAACTACAAATCACCTGCCTGAAACCACGTGGACTTACCTTTAAAAAGTATAAGCTCGCTAAGAGGTATCATGAGTAAACCTTGATTAGTGGGATTCATTGAGGCAGAAGGCAGCTTTTATTTAACTAGCAAAGATTCAAAAAGAATAGTACATGGTTTTGGCATAACTCAAAAATTAGACGAGTTGGTTTTAAAAGCAATAGGTTTAACACTCCATATATCTAACCCAGTTAGATATAAAGAAATCCATAATTATTATATTTTAGACACAACCAATTCTAGAGCCATTGAAAACATAATTGTCTATTTCAAGGATACAATGAACGGAGTAAAATCTTTAGAGTATAGAATATGGGCTAGATCATATAATAATAACAAAGGTGATTATGATAAACTACATAAGGTAAGGTATATGGTTAGGAAACTCAGAAAAAACCTATTGGAAATCGTCTAAATATACGGTTAAGTTTTAATTAATGTATAATGATATTATTAAGATGAAGGTATAGTCCGAACAATAAATAAATTTATTGAGTGTAGCGATAGTTTTATTTTTCATTAGAAAAATCAAATGAAGTTACCAACACAATTGCTACCCTCCTCTTTCAGGAATACAAAGTCATAGTGGACCTAGTGTAGATCTAGCCATTTTTGCTCTTCATCTTTCAGGTATAAGTAGTTTATTAGGAGCTATGAATTTCATAACAACAATCTTAAATATGAGAAGTCCTGGTATTAGACTACACAAATTGGTATTATTCGCTTGAGCCGTTGTTATTACGGCCGTTCTACTTTTATTATCATTACCCGTTTTAGCCGGTAAAGTAATTCTGCCGGCTCTAAATTCGGCTGTATGCTGGAAACAATTATATTATTTAAATGTAATTTTATCAGCAGGCAACAAAGAAAATTTTAGTTTTTTTTGAGTCTTCAGAGACTACAAGCCGAAACTTATGTGCTGTATAATATATCTTATAACAATCTCATTTTACAGATTATCTTCCATTTCATGAACAAATAAAAATTTACTTTTTTCTTATTTAAGTGATAATACTAACCTTGTCATAAAATCCATTGAGGGTAGGGTTAACCATTTAGATAATTTAAATCCAAAGTTTGCTTGTTATTTAGCAGGCTTAATTGAAGGAGATGGTTCTATAGTAGTCCCAACTTCGGAAAGATCAGTTAAAGGTAAGCTAAATTACCCTTCAGTACAAATAGTTTTTAACTTAAGAGATTTACCCCTAGCATTAATGATACAAAAACAACTAAAACATGGATCTCTTTCTAGGAAAAAAAAAGCTAATGCTTATATATTAACAATAAACAACTTGGAGGGTATCCTGCTATTAGCTACTTTAATAAACGGTTACATGAGAACACCTAAAATTTATGCCTTGTATAGATTAACTGATTGGTTAAATAATCGATTAAACTTAAATATTGAAAAAAAAAGCTTAGATAATAGTTGTCTAAGTTCTAATAGTTGGTTTGCTGGTTTTATTGATGCAGACGGACACTTTGCGGTACGAACTACAACTAGTTCAGTTTACCCTAAAATAGAATGTAAATTTGAAGTATGTCAAAGACAAATCGATCATAATAAACAAAGCAACCATGGATTTTTAAAGTTAATAGCCGATTTTTTATATACTACGGTTAAAGAAATTAGAGTCACTAGACCTAAGCCTGAGTTTAGAGTTAGAACTGTAAACCTAAAAGGAAACTTAGCTTTAGTTGAATATTTAAAAAAATACCCATTATTTTCTAGTAAACATTTGAACTATAAGGATTGGCTTAAGGTTTTAAACTATTTTAACTTAAAACAACATAATACACCCAAAGGTATAAAAGCTATTATTGAAATTAAATCAAAAATGAATGATAAGAGATCAGAGTTTAATTGAGATCATTTAGCCATATTTTACAACTTACATAAGTAAAAGATAGTCCAAACAATATGGAGACATATTGAGTATCTACCTTAAACAATTAACTTGTTTTTGAGACATAGCATTATATAAAAAGTCATGGGACTCTAGTCCAGTAGATCAATAATAAAATAAAATTTTTGGGAATTACTATGATATTAACTGATAGAAATTTTAACACATCTTTTTTTGAAGTAGCAGGTGGTGGTGATCCTATTCTATACCAACATCTTTTCTGATTTTTTGGTCAACATAAGGCCCTTATATAAGGTAACTTATATAACGTCATGGACTATATGCTGGAAACTTCTTATATTTATACTACTCGTTTCTTATTTTTTAGTCTCAGTAAAAATGTGTAAATTTGAACAATCAGCAGGTAACCAACGGGTTATTTTTTTTTAGTGAAATTACCTTAGTAGGAACCTCAGAGACTACACGTCCATTATCCTTCAACGTAAATAATTAGGCTAGTATTTATGTACAAAATTAGTGCTTATAAAAGTCAAAACCAAACGCAATGGGCAATCTATTTTGTTATTGTTACCAAGCTTATAAAGGAAGGATAAAAATATAGTCCCGCTTAATTTAATTTAAATTAAATTAACAGCTTAGTTTGCTGTTGGCTTCAGGCTCTCAGCCTGATAGTACAGACAGTGCTCAAGAAAACTTGTCTAAAGAACAACAATTAGATAAAGCTCAAAAAGAGTTATCTGAAGCACAAAAAGACTTAGAAGAGTTAACGAAAGACAAAAAACATACCCAAGAGGTCTATGATAAACATAACAGGAGACATGCTCAATCACAAGATGAATCAGACTCTGATTCCGAAGCGATTGAGCTTGGTTTCCTTGAAGATATCAAACCTTACCTGGATGAAATGGAACAACAATTAGATAAAACTCAAGAACACGTGCAACAACTAATTGACCTTATAAACTCGTTATCTTAGTTTTTCTGCTTTTAATACCTCACTTTTAGGGTCAATATCTAATTTTATCTTGTATTACATGTACAGATGTTGTTATATTATCAGTTTTGAACTCTTGAAGGATAAAGATATAGTCCGGTAAATGATTTATCGTGATCATTTGTTATATGTTTGCAATGTAATTATTCTATATTTAGGTATGTGGGTCTACTATCAAATTATATAAGCAAACCCCCCAAACATCATCTATCTTCAATTCAACTACAATCATCTTTTATGAATTGGCCACATATATGGCCAATAATTACTGATTTAAAACGAAGGGAAGATTATAACGAAAGGCTTTATGAATGTGATTACTCTCTTATAACTAGTGCTATATTACCTTATTACTTTCACGTTGCAAGAAACACAGCCTGGGTTATTACCCCAGAATTTAATTTTTTAGAGGATAACCATCCAGATTATACCATATTTTTTGTTAATCGTGATAACAATTATGCATTGGATGTGCATATAGTGGTAGAAGTTAAAAGTAAAACAGGTCATAGTTGGTTTAAGCTGTTGGAACAAATGTATCCACAAGCTGAGGTTGCAAAAAATTCTAATGGTAAGCTATGAGCAATTGGTCAAAAGGGTTTTGAAATATGCATTTTTGAGTTTAATGTTAGAAAGTTTGAAGGCCAAGATCCCGATTGTTTTACAAATTTTAAACCTCTTAATTTAAATAATTTTTCTGAACCAGAGTTAGATAGATTAAATATAAAATATGAACAGTGTAACGATAATGGTTTTGCAAGGATAGGGCTTATTAAATGAAGATTGGACAACAAAGACCATATAGTTTATATAGACGATATGTTTCAATATATAACAAGTAGGCAACCTTAATTAACTACCGCATCCAGAGGTTAAATATATAGGCCTCTTAACGTTGCTGTATGCTGGAACCACTTCTATTTATAGTTTTAAATACTCCCCTTCTGCTTTATACATTAAGGTAGCAACAAGTAAAGTAAAAAAGTTAAAACAATGAAGTATATCAGCAGGTAACAACTATTTTAATAGTATAAGCAACACTTTACTTATTACACATAATATTGGAACCTCAGAGACTTTACGCAGCGAAACTATAGTAAACACAGAAACTGTTAAAAACATTTCTATTCATGTACCTACACATAAAAAGCCAGTTAATGACATTCAATTAGGACATTATTTGGCTGGCTTAATAGATGGTGATGGTCACTTCAGTAGCAAGCAACAACTAGTTATTGCATTTAATTCATTAGATACTAGCCTAGCATACTACTTAAAAAAAGAAATAGGTTATGGCAGTGTGCACAAAGTAAAAAATAAAAATTCTGTTATTTTAGTAATAGCAGCAATAAAGGGTATAGAAAAGGTAATTAATTTGGTAAATGGTAAGTTAAGATCAAATAATAAACTTAATCAAATTTCAACAAATATATTAAGTCATATTAAGTTTAGAAATCTTAGTTATATAACAACTTTAAACTTGAATACTAATAACGATCTGCATAATTTATGACTAGCTGGCTTTTCTGATGCAGATGCTAGTTTTCAGATAAAGCTAATTTTTTGTAATAACCGCACTGAAATACGTTTAAACTTCCAGATAGATCAAAAGAAAAATGATTTGCTACTGTTGATAAAAGGATTTTTAGGCGGTAACATTGGTTATAGAAATAAGCAAAACACATATTATTATGGTTCTACCAGTTTTGGATCAGCCAAGAAAGTTATTAGTTACTTTGATAAATACCATTTGCTATCTAGTAAACATCTTAATTATCTAAAATGAAGAAAAGCTTATATAATTATTGAAAATAAAAACCATTTACATAATAATGGTATAGATAAAATTACCAAAATAAAAAATACCATGAATAGATCAAATTTGTGTAAAATAGATATGGTTTAAGATAAAGTCCTAACAAGAATGTTAAATTCTTGAGTATTAAATAAGTATAGATTATGATATTACTATACTTTTAATCAAAAATATTGCTATATATTAATCATACCAGGTTTTGGTGTAATTAGTACAACCATCTCTGCTAGCTCCAATAAAAGTGTATTTGGTCAAGATGGCCCTTTATATGTAAATATAATGCAACAAACTATACGCAGGAAATTAATAGTAATTAAAATGCAAACTACTTTTGTGTATATTTTATCTATAATAAAAAAAAAGATAGAGCTACAAAATGTAACAATGTTTGTAGAAGAAACAGTGTTTCCTATTAACAACCCGCCGATAACCAAAGCACCAAGTAATGCATATATGTTATACTTGAAATCTAAGACTTCATTGTCTAAAAGATTAAGCATGTGAGTAGGAATCTCAGAGGCCATACGTTTGTTTTCAACTAAAAAGGATATTAAATTATCCGATAAAAAATTTTCTCAATGATTGGCAGGAATAATAGATGGAGACGGCTGTTTCCAACTCTCAAAAAAAGGCTATGCCAGTTTAGAGATAGTTATGGAAACCCGTGATAAGCATTGTTTATATTTGATTAAACAGAAATATGGAGGATCTGTGAAAGTAAAGCCCAATGTTAATTCACTAAGGTACAGATTACATCACAAAAAAGGTCTAACTTTTCTTATTGAAAATGTAAATGGTTTTTTAAGAAATCCAAACCGTATATTGCAATTAGGAAAGATATGTGAAAAATATAATATGGCAGTAAAACCGAGTGAGATCTTAACATATGATAGCGCTTGGTTATCTGGTTTTTTTGATTCAGATGGAAGCATTTATATAAATGTACTATCTAGCCAGGTATTTATTACTGCCTCTCAAAAAAATAGATTTATTTTAGATGACTTAGTTAACCTATACGGAGGTACTATATATCCTATGGTAAAAGTAGGAGCCTTTAAATGAACAGTTTTCAGAAAAGATCATATAAGCAGGCTTATTGAATATTTCAATGTCAATCCTTCTAAGTCTGCTAAACAAAAAAGGTTAAAGCTTTTAAACAAGTATTACAATCTTAGAAGTCAAAAGGCTCATTTAGCTTCTGCAAATAGTTTATTAACTAAAAACTGAAACAAATTTTTAAAAGATTGAGAAAATTACAAGTAGGTTGAAAAAGAGATGGTCCAATATAATAGATAAGTAATTATTTTTTTTTTATTATATTTGTTTCTTGGTATGGTATATGCCATGATGTCAATTGGTGTATTAGGTTTTGTAGTGTGATCACATCACATGTACAGTGTTGGTCTAGACGTGGATAAAATTGTGTTCACGGTAAAAATCTTGCTATATGCTGGAAACTCCTGTTTTATTCTATTTTATTTGAAAGAAAAGATTATTAAAACATTAAGTAGTCCACTCGTTTTTATTACGTTAGGAAAAATCTACTTGAAGCAGAATAAACTGCCAGGACAATCAGCAGGAAACTTTGGTTTTAGTACAAAAGCTACGGCAAGTACTAAAAATACATATAACAGTTACACTAAACTCTCTTCAATATCTGAACACGTACCTATACATAAGTCTAATCTAACAGACACTGAGTTTGGTTATTTTTTAGCTGGTTTAATCGAAGGAGATGGTTGATTTGGTAAAAAACAATTGTTTATAATATTTGCTCAGAATGACACATTATTAGCTTACTATATAAAAAAGCGAGTTGGACATGGTAATGTCTACAAAATTAAAGACAAAAAGGCGGTTAGATATGTTTGCAAAAATACAGCAGGTCTATCCTATATTTTGTCTTTAATAAATGGTAAGTTAGTAAGTAAACCTAAATATGAGCAATTGCTTATACATAATTATGGAGCAGATTTCAATTGTACTATATTAGCCCCTTTGTACAATGTAGTATTAGACAATCATTGAATAGCCGGGTTTACCCAAGCTGATGGTTGTTTTCATATAAGTGTTGTAACGAGCAAAACACATAAAACGGGGTATAGTGTTAGATTAGAGTTTTCTATAAAACAGAATGATCTTGTACCTTTAAAGCTTTTATACGAAACTGTTAAAATGGGTAATCTTTCTCAGTATAACAGTGGGATATGATGTTACAAAAGTACAGGGTTTAAGACCGCAAAATTGCTCATTGATTACTTTGACAATTTCAATGTATTTGCAGGTAAATATATAAACTATCTAAAATTTAGAAAAGTATATATTATGATAACTAATGGTCAACATTTAGAAGTAAAAGGTGTAACTAAGATTAAAAGTATTGCAACTAAAGGATCCTCAGAGACAAGTACGCAAGAAGTTTAATAAGTATATATGTATATTCATTAGATTAAGATACTGTCCAAAACTCAATGACAAGAGCCTATTTCACAGCTGCTACATTAATAATAGCTGTACCTACAGGTATTAAAATATTCAGTTGGTTAGCCACATGTTATGGTGGTTCCTTTTTGCTAACACCCTTTATGCTATTTGCACTAGGATTTGTCTTCATGTTCACCGTGGGTGGATTAAGTGGAGTAGTTTTGGCCAACGCGTCCCTAGACATAGCGTTCCACGATACATATTATGTCGTAGCTCAAATGGGCCTGAATAATTCATCTTCTAGTAAGAATTATTTTGCAACTGACTATATGCTGGAAACTATATCATTTGTGTATCGTTTACTATTTATTTATACGTTTTATCTTTATAAATTAGATGTCAGTAAGATTAATCTCAATCTTTTAAATAGTCAAAATAACAATACTACAATAAGTCCTAAACTTATGGATATACAATCAGCAGAAAACTGTAAAGGATTCTCAGAGACTACACGTCAGTTACCAGATCTTGAAGAGGATAAATTTTGAAATTGATTTGCAGGTATAATGGATGGAGATGGCAATTTTGATATCAGATTGAATCAAAACAAAAGAGTTCTAAAACAAATTAGGATTAAACTACATAATAGAGATATGAGAATATTAACACGTATTCAAGATTTTTTACATATTGGTAGAATTAGAGCGGATAAAAAAAAACCCTATTCTACATATGTAGTATCTACTAAAGAGGATATGATGCATGTTATTAAAAATGTTAATGGCTTAATAAGGCTTAAGCTACCTGGTTTTAAAGAGGCATGTAAATTATTTAATGTAAACTGCATTCAAGCCAATTATAGTATTGGCTTATATGATCCGTATTTAGCAGGCTTAGTAGATACTGACGGTAGCATAGTATTCAATTACGCTGGTAATAGAATAGAATGTAATCTAGAATTCCAATATAATGAATATACGTCTAAATTAAATTTTGATAATACCATATTAAATTGTAAACCGTCAATTGTTGTGCGTAAAAAATCTTCTAGCTCAGCTGGTCTTAAAAATTTCACATCTATTTCATTTAAATTTCAAAACGTTAATAATATGCTCTTTATATATGATTATTTTATGCATAATAGACTATATTGTGATATTAAGTTCTATAGGGTTACTAAAATTAAACCCTTTATAGCAATTAGAAATTATAAAACATTTCCTAAACATAGTATAGAGCATAAGATATATTCAGACTTTGTATTAGATTGAATTAAATATAAAAACCCCTTATGATATAAGGTACTTTTTGTTAATAAACATCTATTATATAAAGATAACTAGTATATTTATTACTGGTAAAGATATAGTCCACAACTTATATAAATTACCTTAAATAAGTTGCATTTTCATTATGTGTTAAGTATGGGAGCTGTGTTCGCATTATACAGTGCGTGATACTTCTGAATAACTAAAATACTAGGTCTAGACTATAGCAGATCATGAGGTAAAGCACATTTCTGGTTATTATTTACAGGAGTGAATGTGACATTTTTCCCTCAACATTTCTTAGGTCTACAAGGAATGCCACGTCGTATCAGTGATTACGCTGATGCGTTCGCAGGGTGAAATTTAGTAAGTAGTTTTGGTTCAATCATTAGTGTTATTGCTACATGGTTGTTCCTACACAAATTATATGTTCAATTAGTAGAGGGTAAAGCTACATCAAGATATCCTTGATTAACTGCTGAATTCTCTAGTGACACACTACAAATATACTTGATTAGAGCATTTAACTCATTAGAATGAGGGCTTAGTAGCCCGCCTAAACCTCATGCTTTTGTTAGCCTACCTTTACAAAGTGGTTTCTTTAAATTTATTACTGGTAAAATCCCCTTTACTCGTTTTATTTTTTCTGCTCTCATTCCTTTAGCTCTTGCTTTTGGTATGAACTTTGGGTTTAGAGCACCTACACTCTTTATGCTAGGCGAATTGGACTTACTACAGTTTTATCCTCTGTTTAACACTGTTATAGTTGTTTGCAGTATACTAATTTTAGCTAATCTAAAGGGTAAACCAGTAAAACCTATACAATTGTATATAAGTGTGTTTTTTGCCTTTTTTGTTCCATTTTTGATTTTTTATGCGGGTGGTTGTTATAATGAGTTTTATACAATCCTTCATTATTTGTTTGCACATTTACCCTTAATTAGCTCCGGCCTAATGGATACCCTAATGGGTATGCTAATGGGTAATAGAATAACTATGGGACCACGCAATGGTTCAGTCAGCTATTATAAACTACCAGCAGCAGATCCTACTATTGGAGGAGGTGGTGGTGGTGGTGCTGGTTCTAGTGCCGGAGCTTCAGGAGCTTCAGGCTCTCAGCTTGATAGTACAGACAGTGCTCAAGAAAACTTGTCTAAAGAACAACTATTAGAAAAAGCTCAAGAAAAGTTATCTGAAGCACAAAAAGACTTAGAAGGGTTAACGGAAGAAAAACAACTAACCCAAGAGCTCTATGATATACATAACAGGAGACATGCTGAAGCACAAGATGAATCAGACTCTGAGACCGAAGAGCATGAGCTTGGTTTGCTTGAAGAAATGAAACCTCAGCTGGATGAAATGGAACAACAATTAGATCAAGCTCGAGAACAGGTGCAACGACTAACTGACATTATAAACTCGTTATCTTAGTTTTTCTGCTTTTAATACCTCACTTTTAGGGTCAATATCTAATTTTATCTTGTATTACATGTACAGATGTTGTTATATTATCAGTTTTGAACTCTTGAAGGATAAAGATATAGTCCAATTAAATAATTTTAATTGTCTGGTTCTGGTTCTGGTTCTGGTAAAAATAAAAATCCAGCTACTAATACTGGTGAATATCGAGCTAGTAGTTCAGGTGATAATACATATGTGGACCCTAAAACAATTGAGGAGACGCTTGCCCGTATAAAAGCTCAGATTGCTGAACTGACGGATAGGCCTGACGTGTTAAAACACCGTTTAGATCTTGAATTTTCTCCATTCAGGATTACTGCGAAATTGCCTGAAAATATTAAAAAACAGATACTCGCAGAGGCTAAAACCATATCACCTCTCGTGCAAGACATACATGATCAATTACCGCATAAGGTAAGCCTTGTGGATTATTGAAACTACAAAATAGTAAACGCCAAAGTTATACTACATATAAATATTGTAGATATACTGCTTAGAAAGGATGAAAATAATAAATTCATTCATGTAACAGATTTGGCGGATCGAGCTCAATTAGAGAGCCATAGAGGTTCAAGTAATGGTATGAATGATTTTGTGACTCCTGATACCCCTAGTGATGTTGAGTAATTCGTTGCCTACTAAGTTTGTAAAACAATATAATAATAAGATGGATAAGAAATTTTTTCTTTTTCCTCTTGTTTGGTCTTAATTTGTTTTTTACTTACGGATTTTTTGCAAATGCAAATTATTTGCTAACCAAATTGAGCATCATGTTACACAAGCAAGTAGTGGATTACTTTTGTATTTGGGTCTTTATATGTGTTTCTACAGTTTATGTGATGAATTTTATATTTGTCTCAACATGTCTTGTAGATAACTGGTAGTTTAACTAATTAAGCTGCCAATCCCTTTTTTATAATTGAGTATTAAAGGAAATATACACATAGTTCTCATTATCAGTTTTTAAGACTAACATGAGAATAGGAGAAGAGTATGTTATAACGTTACTTAAAGCCAATAATTAACAATCAGATATTTTGTACAATAGGTGTTGCGAAGCATCATGTAAAAACACTTGTGTGTTGAGGTAGTACCATATAAGTGTATAATTAAATAATAAATGTTAAACTTATACCTTTTGTATCCCTTATGCTAGGTCATAAGGGGGGGGGGTACCGCAAAAAATGGGGTGCTGTTTTTAACAGACTATGGAGAGAGAATCGTTTTATTCTTAGTTTTTATTTCTTTCTTCAGATTATTGTTACGCTAGAATACGGTTTTCTTGCCTGCTTGTGATTTATTTGTTTCTCAATTATAATAAATTACATGGTATTATTTTGCACTTCATATCGGGTTTGATTTTTGGTTTATATATATAATATATCGGCTTAATTTCTTTATTGTAGTTATTAAGTGTTGCTTTTCTTTTTGGACAATATAATTCACGTCTCTTATCTTATCTTAGATATGCGGCGGCTTAGTACTTCAGAATTATTGTTACTTTATAATTCTCTTTTTGATAATTTCGATCAAGATGGGTGCTCAAGTTGTTACCCTACAATCTCGAATTAATGAGAATAATAATAATTATAATAATAATCTTAATGACACACAAATTTTCCTTAAACTATGGTTTATTACTTGAGCCTTATAAAAGTAATGTTTCTTTTTACAGGGGTAAATTTATTTTCATGCTTCGTAATCGCAACATCCATTCTAGATTTTTCTCTACTTGTCTTTCACTTCATGGTAAATCTCCTTCAAATTTTTGTTCTAGGTTTAACTTTAATTTTTTACCCTCTGTTTATTATACTTTTGCACTTACTGGTAAGGAAGCTGTTAACTTTGTTACTCTTAGGAATGAATTAGAGAGGCATATTGGTTGTACCCCTTATTTCTTTAATAATAATAATAAAATTTGTCTTGTTTTTGCTGTTGTTAATTTAGTTCCTTCCGAGACTATTTATGCGCGCATAAATCAGGGTAAATATTTTGGTTTTGTTGAGCGTTTCTCTCTTCTTAAGAGTTATATTAAGCAAATGTTTAATAAGACTTTTTATCATAAACAAGGTCTTCAGTGTATAATTTGTTCTCAAGCGGTTCATGAATTCCATAAGATGATTAATCAAGTTATTGAATATCAGGGTAAAGATGCTGAAATGATTCATATTTTAATATCCTTCTGACCTCATGAAGATGATGGTGGCCATAACGGTCATTATTATATAAATCATGATGGTTCTGGGAAGGATCATCATGAGGATCATGAATTGCCAGAAAAACGGTATTGTTTCTCTGGTTTTGATTACCCCCGGGGGGGTATACCACTCTAAAATTTTCGGTGTTACTCATAGATTTTATTGTTCCTCCTCTCGAATGTCGGGGCGAGATGAGTCATATGACGCTTTTACTGCTCCTATTCCTTCTTCTTATGTTAGGGATTCAGGTAAACCGTTTGTTGTTATTTTTAGTATTAATGATTTAGATTCATTGGCTAGATTTACTGACAAAATTGAAAAGTGTTTACCTATCAACATATCATATAATTAACAAGATTGACAGCCAGCATATAGTTATTTAGGATTGGGCATATGTCAAGGAGAGTGTAATAAATGGCGGTCACTCACATTATACCGCGTAGATCTATATAAACATTAGAAAGCAGGAGGGGCGGTATAAAATAAAATAAAACAAAAAAAGACTTAGTGGTTTAAAGTAAAATAGTCAATACTTAAGGCTGGCAACCTCTTGTATTAGTACAGACATAAGTGCAATCCTTATCTAAGTCCTTAAAATAACACGATAGCTTTTATAGCGTATGATAACAACCAATAAGCAACAAACGAAAAAAAACTTCCATCTTCTTATTACACAATTCGTTTCAATGTGTAATAAGCAAATGGAAGAAAAATAAAATATAAGTTATATTTTTTTACCTTTTACATATCATTAGAAATTAATCTTATGAAATGTAAGAGGTTTTTTTTTGACCCTGATTTTATAACAAGACTTTTTTTAATCATGAGAGTTATTTTTATTAGATTCTGTAAGAGTTCTATGCTTAAGAGATTCAAAATCTTTAGATATTTTATCTACGTTATTTTTTAAGATTTCTATCTCGCTTGATAATCTGTCAGCATCAACATCATTTATTTCAGTTTTCTTAGCTATTTCCAAAATAGAATTCATGTGTTTAGCTTGTTGACTGATATAATACTTACGTTCATCTAATAACTTTTCACGCACATCATCAAAGACTTCAGGATTCTTACATACTGTCTCTAATTCATCCAAATTTACATTATTTTTCTTGATTTCGTTTTCAAGATATTCTAAGGTATTAGGTGTGAAAGGAGAAAATTTATCATCAGATTCTGAAGGTAAGTATACGTTATGTTTGTGAGGACTTTCCTCATTAAGAGTAGTTGAAGTACTGGGTGTATCAATACAAGGTTTTTCATTATGTGTGCCTCCTGACTCACATTTATCTATGTGATTATTTATGTCAAATAACCGTTCCAAACCTAAGTCTTGAGCATCTATGGTACTATCTATAAACCCTCCCCTTATTATAGGAGTTTCCGCTAAATCTTCTCAAGGATTGTACTCATCTTCTTCTATTGAATCAGGATATGTTGAATGAGGCATTTATACCCGGGTAATGTCCTCAGTGTTATTATCTAACTCATAATCCATACTGTTTAATATAGATTCTAGTTCTAGATTAACAACTCACTCAATATCGTCATTATATAAAAATGTATTTTTTATTCATAAAAATACTAGGTAACCAAACAATAAACCTAGTAACAAACTTAACAAATGCTTTGAGTAATCCATCCATTTGTCTTTTTTATTTGGAGACATTGTAGAATAAAAAGCTTTATTTGTTAAGGATTCAATAAATACATGTTTATAATATCGATTTTTATCTATTAGACGATAATAAATATTAGAAGATGGTTGAATTGCCTTGTAGACAACTAGCGATAGATTTACTATTGGTTTATAAACAACTAAATATTTTGTGGTTGTATTTATAACAGTGGGTTGAAAATCAGATGGAATTTCAGCATATTTGTTAATGAATAAAGGTTTAGTATCAACTCATAACCCATAAGAATCATATACTTTAGAACGTGTTTTATAACTATTAGCATTAACTTTTATATCTTTGTTATCATCGATCGTAGCATACCCCTTGTCTCATTCTATTTTTGATAAAACTTTTTTGGCGAATACGTCAATACCGAGTAATAAACTTAGATGTTTGTTAAAATTAAGAGAAGCTGAATAATAGCCTAAAGCCTTATTTATAACCACTAACTGACCATATTTATCTCTAACTAAAAGTCAATATGTTTTGTTATTATTAAATATAGCTTTAATAACCACATGTTCTAATTTAAGTAGACCTAGTTTAGTAGGACTAACCATGCTATCTGGTAATAATATATCAGTAACTAAACTGTCTGTATCTGAATAGTAAATGTTACCACCCATACGCAGAACTTGCATTTTTAGTTTTGACATATGAATTCTACCATAAGCTGTAATAGCAGCACTTATAGCAACGGAAACTACATCTAAATCCTGCTTTTCCTCGTCCCTTTGCTTGCTGGCAATTTTAACAATATCTAGACCAAGGTCTGAGATAATGTCAATATCTAACATAGGTAAATAGGTAACAAGGAACCTGTCGTTACCTAATTCTTTTTCCCCTAATACAGCTTTCCTTGTGGACAGAACCCTATATGTCTCTCTAGACAACACTTTAGTAACAGACTTTTCTAAACGGATACCAAATCTTCCCAATAGGTTATTAAGTATACTGTTAGCCATCTGTTTTTGTGTGTTGTCTTTTGGACTTGTTTTAATTTTATACACGTCACTAACAAAATCCTTAAATACATCTTTACTCCTATTGAAGCTATACCCTTTGATTACTTTTATTAAGTAACCATTTTCACTAGCAAATTTTAATTGTTCACTAAAATATCAACCTTCCCATTTACCTAAAGGGAAACGCAGCCCATGTTTGTCTCTGACAGGTAGAAGACCTAAATAACTATCTTTAGGTGATTAGATTGAACAATAATAAAACCCAAACAGACCTTGTATTGATTTATTCATGTTTAAAAAATTTTCTTTATAACATTCGGTACCAGGCAAATCTTGCAATGCTACATAAGGATATAAAGAATTAACATCATAATAATATAACTATTCACCATAAGGTTTATACACCTCCGTTATAGCACCGTAATATCCTTCTTTTATATCCCTATACATACTTGTCTTATTAATAAGTGGTACGTTTTTATTATAATAATTTCTTAAATATATTTTATTTTAAGAGCTAGCCCAGAAATGGTTAAGTTTTCTATCATGTTAACCCCATAACCTAAAAACACTTGTTTATTGGCTTTAACAATTACTTCATATAAACTATTTAGATCAGCTCGTAGATACTTCTCAGTTTCTAATCTAAACGATCAATTACTACACTCGATTACCTTATATTCAGATTGTTTTATATTAGATTTGAAGTAACTTTTCTCAGGGGTATCACCAATATAGAATAAATTAATGCGTTTAGCAAATTTATAAGGAAAAATACCTTTTTGAGTTTCAACCATATAATTTTTGGCTAAAGCATCCAAACTATTGTTTAATAAGGATATGCTATCACATATAACTAATTTAGCTATACGTGTGCCTAAAGGTTTAGGTATCTTATCATTGGTTTTTGTTTCTATTTGTTTACTAATGGTCATTTTTATTATAGATTTATCTCTGAAAACATAAGTCATGTTGTATTTAGTATCAATTATGTCTTTTCTGTCACATCTGTCAAACTACCTAAATTTTATCTGTCTATGAGATAGATATCTTTTTTTTGAATTATTTCATTAAATTCACGATTTCTCTCTCAAAGTGTTCTACGCTTCTCTGACGCTAGAATACCGCTCCTTTTCGGCTTATGGGTAATGTTTAAAATCTTTGTTTCCTTTTATTATTCACCTCTTTTGTGTGACCTTGATTTGTTCTGGAAACGCTAAAATCCTGAATCAACTAGGAGATGCGTTGCTCTTTCTTCTTTTTAAAGAAGTTGAGCATCAGCAACTTAAGAATAAAATAATTGATTGAGTCATTGACTTTCTTTTCTTCTTCTTCTTCATCAGAAGAAGATGAAGTAAGATAGAGCATCACTAACAGTGCGATATATCTTTTATGCTGATTAAGTAGACGGGGCTTTATTAAATGCGGAATATTATATAGGGAGCTACGCTTAAGTTAATTGCCTTAAATGTTCTAGCTTTAGATTAAGTACCTAGGACATAGAATGACTAGCGAAAGTTCTTCTCTTTTTTAAGAAGCGAAAACCTAGGGGCTTACAGTATTTATGGCTAAGATAAAGTTTATACTCGGGCTTTGCATCAATATAATAAATACTAATAAATATGAATATCTATCACACATACTTAACCTTAAATATACGCAACAATTACAATTGTACTAGTGATTACTTCAAATTCCTTATTAGTCAAATTATCATTAACAATAGACTTTTTGTCTAAAATAAAATCAGATAAAAGCCTTGATGTTACTAAGGCTATGACTAAACCAGAGATTGACTCAATTGTTAGCACAAATAATGTACCTGTGTCTACAGACGAGTCTTCTTTAGGTACAGCTTTAAAGGTTACATCTGTTGATAACATAATTACTTCCATCCGTGTAACTATCAACAATGAAACTTTTAACTTTTTGGATACAATTAAAGCTCAATCTAAACTTCTTCCTAATGACCACAAACATAAAATTACTAACTTTGATAGATCATTTAATTTTTATCTAACTTATATTAATATGAAGTATTACATTTTAGCTATTAAATACGTTGATACTAACAAGGTTGTTAAGATAAGTTATTTCTTAAATGGTGTGATAGATAAATCCATCATTGATACATTATTATCAGACAACACAGTGTCTAGAGTTCATGGTAATACGGAATTTTTGATTGATAATAGCAATGTTGTTTATTCTAAACAAACTCTTATGACTAAACCTATAGGTAAACCTAAAGTTACTTTTATGCCGGGGGAGAATCCCAATATAGGGGTTATTGATTTGGAGACATTCAAGGACACTGATGATAAGATGAAGGTTTATGCTATTGGGTTTAAAACCAATTTAGCAGTTGCTCCTGTTATATATTATTTGACTGATGATCTTACTCCTAATGAAAATTCATTGTTCTCCCTTTCCAGCGTTTCCTTCATCTCTTCCCCTTTCAGGATTCTCCATGACCATTCCCCTACATAGGACCACTCAAAGGCTGATTGTACTTCATCCAGTTCAAGACATTTTGAATAGTCACACTATCCTTGTCAATATCAAGAAAAGCACGGGGCATGTCACCAAGCTCTTCCCCTGGCCCTGCATATTCGTCCTGAAAAGGGACTGTAACCGTCCCTATATATGTGGGCCGTCCAACTGGGCAGGCTTGCTGAGGATCATTGAAGGGTATGGCCCCATTGTGATGCCGAATTGACTCTTCGTATAGATTACTGCGATCATTGTGATACTCGAAAAACCCGATCGTTTTTCCTCTGGCAATGATGATGAAAATGCTGAAGTTCTCTCCAATCTCATCAACAAGATAGCACATGCTATCAACCGATTGGTCAAGGGCTTGGACCAGGGTCTTTCCTTTTCCACTTTTGAGCTCAACAGCAATTTGTGGAACAAATTGCTGTTTGGGCATCAAGTTTGCGTTGGGACGGAATTTTTCAACGATGTAATCCGGTTTTTTTCCCCCCTCCTCTCGAAATTCCGGAACGATTGCCCAACCTTCCCCAGGTGGGAAGTAGTGTGCGAGAATCAACAAAGCAACTCTTGATACATCAAACTCATGATGAAATGAGTCCAGTATATCGATGGACTTTTTGATGATAGGAATGTCGGTGTAATCATGAGGTTTGGAGGTTTTTGGTGCAATGGGCTGGTTTGGATATGCGGAACTCATTGTGTAAAGTCAAACGTAAAGTTGAAGAGGTTTGTAGATATGGTAAGTTATACTGTTTCGGTTGTGATTGAGTTTTATGTGTAGAAGATGGATGTAAACTCCTAGAGAACGGGCAGTATATATATATTATGATTGTTAGGCAACAGCCGGAGATATCGCGCCTTCGGCCTTTCGACTTTTGACTTTTGACTTTAGCAGGCACAACTACAAGTCATAATACATAAAACCCTTGGAATATGTCACATGGCTATGTTGATTGGATTTAAACAATGTGCCCCCACCTTGGTTTATGCAAGGCTACGATTGTACACGTCATATATACTTGCGAAAGATAAGAGCTTTGTAGTCTGATTGGTTGATAAGCTCTTGCTAAGCTCGCAATGTTGAAAACTTAGGCATCAACCGCTTATCATTATGCATCAACAGGTGACCGTTGTACATAAAGGGGCAATTAACCAATGGTATCCATCTTTTATCGCGTCATCTTAGGCAGCAACCGGATATCCTCGCTATGTTGCATGACTCATTGATAAGCATGTACATGTGTAATAATTAATTGAGTGGACAACAAAATCATGATGGTTTGTAATAAGGTGTTAGAGTTTTTTATTTTTGTTTAGGCAGGCGCATCTGCAAGTTATTAAGCATCAAATTATTGGCAGATGTCACATGGCTATGTTGATTGGATTTAAACAATGTGCCCCCACTTTGGTATATGCAAGGCTACAACTGTGCGTCTTACACATATCTGTGAAAGATAGGATCTTTATGTTATAATTGGCTTATATGCTTATGTAGCATTAGACAGCAGTCAGATGGATCAGCATCCATAGTCTGGTTTTCTGTGACTGTGCCAATCGATGATGTGGAGCTTTAATTTTCGAAGTGATGACAAGGTTGAGCATTTGTTATGGCAAAAATAGTACGCTGCAAATCGACTCATGGCATGATCTATGTCACATGCACATTTCTTATCTATAGGTAATATGCTATATTTATGAGTAAAAAAAAAATGCATAGATGCCTTATTATGAGTCACATCTGCATATATTTGATTATCTACGAGGCACGTTTTATTTTTTGGCTAGAAACATAATGTTATCAATTGCGATTGGCTAATTGTGCAGTATACCCACATGAGCTTAACTACGCGCCCCACTATGTTATAACCACTTTAAGCCATAATCTCTTTTAGGTAATGATATGCAGAAAAGAGTCAGCAGAGCTGACCACAATTGCCACAGTTGTTAGAATGGCATCATCGTTTATCATAACTAGGAGTTGTATTGTAGATCACTAATTGTGATTACAAAACATTTATCGTGGTTTTGTATGAGGGGGGGAGGGGGCCCCCCCCTCCCTTCGATGTGCGTTAACTTATCTCAGATGGTCACCCTTGCATATATGCCTAATTGTTACTCATATGCGCATTCCTTATCTATGAGTCACATGCGCATCACCCTTGGTTAATGCAAGTTTCGGTATTAAAAAAGGAGTTAACGGGCATATTGGCTTTCGGCATTCGGTTTTAAGATAGCTTTTTTACAGATAAGTGGACAAGAGCGCTTTTTAAACTAGCGGCTTGCTTGCTCAAATACGTCATCTAAGCTTGTATCCGGTTTACTAGTTTGACTTGTGCTAGAACTCGGCATATTGATTGGGTAGTAAAAACTATGCCTTAGCTTGCTATGCAGGGTGAGCTGGATTGATGATTCATATTTGTATGAATCATCACCTGCAGAATTTACTACATCTCAAATAGGTAAAGATAAACTTACAGGTGTCATCCTGACACGTCAGCTGTCGATAAGCGTCGCAACTTGAGTGGTCAATATTATTGATCATTGCCAGTAATCGCTGATAATTGTCGATCACTTATGCTCATCGCCTATCATGCCCGATTACCAAAAATGATTTGGAATCAAAGCGTCTTGACCAGGGATCATTTAATGTAATCGCCGATCAGTCTTAGAATTTGGAAAGATAAGTTGCGTTGTGCCACCATGCCAGACATGGAGCTGTTACATGCCAAACCAGCCCGCACCATGCCAAGCTTTGTTAGTCATCCTTCCCTCTAGAAACCTTGTTCCTATTCATTTTTTTTTTACACTATTGCATACGGATCCTAAACCTCTCCATTTAAAAGACCTTGCAACCATTCCAACATGTCTTCTGGCACTTCCATAGCTCGAAGTCCGATCCCTCATCTCAAGTGTTCCAAACATCTGTTTCTGTTGCCAAAACCTGGAATAGACCGGAGGGCAGACCCATGAAAGTGAAAACTCTGGGTCGTCCTCGCAAATTCCCCAGAAACACTTAGTGCAAAAGGCCAAATGGCTATCTTGATACATTTACCCACCCTTATGATTCTAAGAGAATTATTCTATTGAGTGATCTACCGCCATTATTGTTTAAAATTGAGTCCTTTGACTCAGTCCCCGACTGTAAGTTTCACAATACTTTTGTATTGATCTGCTGTTTGTTCTAATATTTAGTTAGGCACAAGACCATGTCTTGGTTTACCAAACTTATATCAACAACTTGAGCCGGAGGCAAGTTCAGAGCCACAGTCAGTTCGGGCACCAATGTCAGACCAAGTGTCGGCCCCAGCATCTCATTTACAAAGGATGAGAATGATGGATCACTATTCTGAACAAGAAGATTCGTTTCTAGAGGATATGTTGAGAATTCTGGGAGGCTTGCCTTATTGGTCATAATTATCCATCTTACTATGACATATTGCAAACATATGAGCCCAAGCTTTTAATGTACTAGCCTAAAGGTGTAACGACTTGTATTTCAAGTTATTTGACTTATTTATCATTGTAATTCGCTAAACGCCTTAACTTAATATGCACATATAATTAGTATTAATAGTACTTTTATTTACTAAGATACGAATTAACAGGTTAATGTTTATTATATACATATAATATCATTATTATTTTATTTTTCATTGGTTTAGTTGGTGTACTTCTTATATTTACAAAAATGTCTTATCATAATGCTACAAATATAAGGTTTAAAAACGATGAAAGTGCTTCATGGGAGGGGTCTAGTAACCTGAATATTTTTTATTTACCAGATCGAAGCAATAAACGTATTAAGTCTATTGCATTAAAAACATCGGTATTAACTCTATTTGTTTAATTGATATTATTCGCACTTTTTGATTTTAGCACTAACCAATTTCAGCAAATGCAATAATATGATAAGCTCTTTAACTTATATCCTATACCTTTCGATAAAAACATAGGCATTTTTATCCCTAATTATAGAAAATCATTTATATATATGTCATGTTTCGCAACAACAAAAACAAAAACAAAAACAAATTATATAAAGCTATACGTAATATATAATTTGTTTTGCCAGTTACTTTGTTTTTCAGACGACTATAATAGATAATAAAGGGGGATTGTGTGGTAAATTTATCTCTCTCTTTCTTTCACTTTTTTTTTCATGATAATAGTTTTTTTATTGTTGATACCCTTAACAGGTGTGTTTCTTATATGTACAAAAATGTTCCGTAATAAAACTATTACCGATGTTAATACAGTTTCGGATGTTAATTCAGTTTCGTATGTTAATTCAGTTTCGGTTGTTAATTCAGTTTCGGATGTTAATTCAGATTCGGATGTTAATTCAGATTCGGATGTTAATACAGTTTCGGATTGAAGAAATAGACAACTCAAATCTATTGCCTTACAAACATCTATATGTACTTTGTTTGTTTCTTTAATTATCTTTGCATTGTATGATTTTAGTAATAATCAATTTCAGTTTGTGCAAGAATACCACGAAATAAGCTATTTTAATTTTTATTTAGGAGTGGATGGCCTATCTATATATTTTGTTTTACTTACAACGATAATAATGCCTGTTTCATTATTGTCAAACTGAACATCCATAACACATAACCTAAAAACATATCTAATAACCATTTTGTTATTAGAGACACTGTTATTATCAGTGTTTTTAGTGCTAGATATTTTATTATTCTACATATTTTTTGAAAGTATTCTACCTCCCTTATTCATACTAATTGGATCATTTGGTTCAAGTAACAGGGTAAGAGCAAGTTTTTATTTATTTCTATACACACTTTTAGGTTCCTTATTTCTATTATTATCCATTGTTACAATGTCTTCAATAACAGGAACTACTGATTTTGATGCTTTATATAAAACAAATTTTAATTATTATACTCAGCTCTTTTTATTTATGGGTATTTTTATAGCTTTTGCAGTTAAAACACCGATTATTTTTTTGAACACTTGATTACTAAAAGCTCACGTTGAATCGCCTTTAAGTGGTAGTATTATATTGGCCGGAATAGTGTTAAAATTAAGTTTATATGGTATACTACGCTTAATATTACCTCTACTGCCAAAAGCTTATATAAACTGTACTTTTTTAATATATTTAATTGGTGTTATTACCATTGTATATGCCAGCATAAGCACGTTAAGAACTATTGATGTTAAAGAACTTATTGCTTATTCATCCGTTTCACATGCTGCAGTATACCTTATGGGTGTTTTCAGTAATACAATACAAGGTATAGAAGGTGGTATAGCGTTAGGATTAGCTCATGGATTTGTTTCTTCTGGACTATTTATTTGTGCTGGGGGTGTATTATATGACAGATCTTCCACTAGATTAATAACCTATTACAGGGGTATAGCTCAAATGATGCCTATTTTTTCCGTTATCTTATTTATTCTGTGTTTAGGTAATTGTGGTGTACCTCTTACTTTAAACTTTGTAGGTGAATTCTTATCGCTATATGGAGCATTTGAAAGATTACCTATATTGGGTGCTTTAGCTAGTTCCTCTATTATTTTTTCGGCTGCTTATACTATATATATGTTTAACAGAATAGCATTTGCTGGGTCATATTCTAAATTTTTTATTGTTAATATATCTGATCTTAATAAACGTGAATTTTCTATTTTATTAACCTTGGCTATATTTACAGTAGCTTTAGGTATATATCCTGCCCCTGTGCTAGACGGTTTACATTACTCAGTAACAACTCTGATATATTGTGTCCCATCTCCTATTATTACAAGTTAAGATGCTGTTTTTACAAGTTAAAATGTTGTTTATACGCTTATATGTTGCCTACAAAGTTCAGATCAACCTTCTATTTCCTCAGCCCAATTTGAGATTATATCAAGCTTTACGTATAATAACGGGTGTTTTTATCCAAATGTGCATCTGCGGCCTCTATGGTAGACGGTTTAGCTTACTTAGTAACAACTCTAATTCATTCTGTCCCTACCCTCAATTATTAAATGTATAACATTATTTATTCGTTCATATACTAATAATAATAATAATAATAATAATAATAATAATAATAATAAAATTATAAACTTCAGCTGTTGTTTTGTTGTTCTCATTTACTCCTATTTTTAACCTGGATAATATAGGAAGGATGAGTAAAATCAGAAATATAAGCCTCTTCTATGTGTAAAGCTATTAATTATTAAATATACAATTTTAAATTGATTGTTATTGTAAAAGCTAATTAATTATATCACTTTTTGTGTTATTGTATTAGCTTATAGATATAAGCTAATTTTAATAAACCAATTTTATTGTGCTTTTATTGTTATCTATTAATGCCCTATAAGCAAGTAAACCTAAAAATAGTTCAAATAGCTAAAACACAATAGTAGTGTATATACACAACACTTTGTAAAAAGTGTATATCTGGGATTAATGTTAGTCCTCTAATGATGTTTATAATAAACATCATTGGTGAATACTGGGCAAATTTCAAGAAACACTTATTAAAACAATATGTGTATTTGAAGCGAAGCTTACTTAAGCATTATATGAAGCGAAGCTTATATAAAAAGTAAGAACGTTCAACGACTAGAAAGTGAGCATTGCTAGCAATAACTTTTAAATCATGCTCAGCATTTTTAAATGTTTTCTATATTATTTATTGCTTTACAACACAAGCAAGTATAATAATTAATTTTTTATATGAAATTAATGAAATTGACCCAACGCTATATGTCTTTATTTTTATTATTAGTAAAATCTAAAGTAAAATTGGAATATAAGTTAACAATAAAAGGTTATATAACCTTTTGTGGGGGTTATCTTTAATATAATACAACACAAATGAAAAAATTTTTAACTACATACATATTGCCATACATCAATAATTATTGACATTTATTTACTTGTAGCAGTCACAGAGCATTACCACCACATATAAGCATCATTATGACTGGACAAGATGCTACTAGGTTTATCCGTCTTTATCCTGAATTAATTAAAAAATTACAATATAATACACTTTATCACGTTTCTATGGATGTTGAGAGGACATCTGATGACTTTTCACTTAGTATAGATTTTGAATTTTTCTTAGATGACAGTTCTCCTCTAGCTGAGTCAGAGGATATACTATATCTCATAGATCTTATAAATGCATATTTTGATTATTACTTAGATAAAGAAAGCTCTGTTGTTTGCCTATACTTTAGACCCCCTTTTGGAGCATCTGATGGGTCCCCTTCAGTTGAAAAAAAGTATCAGCATGAGCATATAGTAGAACATAAAAACAGTAACTTTGTTGTGAAAAATAATAATGTAAATAAGAAAAAAAGTAACTTACTTATGAAAACTAATAATGTAAATAAAGTTAGACATTTTTCTACTTCAGCTTTTGTTTCTCTTACTAGACAACTTAACGATACACTGAATGCAATAAACAAGATACCCATGCCTAATTCCCTTGTTTATGTTGCATTAAAAAGTGAAATATCAGTTTTGAACCATCCACCTAATCTCTATAATAGCTCTAGCGATATGTTAAATGTGTTTAGTACAAGGCTAAAAAAAAACAATGACAATCACAATGAGAAAAAAAAAGTAAAGTTAGAAGATTACTTTAACTATATAGGTAAAGCTAGACACTATCCACCTGCAAATAAGGAGTGATTTAATAGTATATACGCATATAATAAAAACACAATTAAACTATTACCCACTCTAGACAAAGTTACACTTAAACTAGTAAAAAGTTATTTTAACTTTTATAGCCGTAAACTAGAGAAAAAAATAAAATCTCGACGTTTGCGTGTAAGAGGTAGAAGGTTATCTACTAATAGGATACTAATTAGCAGAGCAGAGTTGAAACATACAAATGATAAAGTGGTTGTTACTATCTATGTTTATAATAGACAAAAAAAATATTATTTTAATAAAATAATGAGGCTAGCCAGAACAAATAACCTTCTCCCTAATTGAATTAAAATAAAAATATTAAAAAAAAAAAGCTTAAAGATTATATCAAGAGTTAAAAAGCAAAAAAAAATAGTTTGAAAAATGCTTGGTTTATTTTGTTCCAAGAATAATAAGGCAGATAATAATAAGTTTAAAAACTATGAGACAAGTTATTTGAAATATTATGTTACCAGATCTCTACGTAAGGAAATGCTATCTATTTATCTTTGACAGTTAGTATCTTTTAATGTATCTAAATTTGAAAAAAGATATCTTTCACCTTTAACTAGTTTAGTAACAAGGGTATATAATAAAAAAGTAGAATTTAATCTTGTAAATTTAAAATATCTATATCTTAACAGCCATATTTTTTCAGAAACTTTACTTACAAAAATAAGAAACAGAAATAATAGGTTATTAAGAGTATTGAGAACTTCTTTATTAATGTTTAAATTACCCTTTATTGATAGATGAGCTTTATACGAAGAAATTTATAATAGAAAAAGGAAGCTTCAAAATTTAAAAGTTGATAATTCAACAGATAATCTTATAAGTTTGAAATCCAAACTTAAATCACAATTTAGTGATCTATTGGAACGATCGTTTTTAAATACGGATCCTAAAGATTCTATATATAAACTAAAAGATTTTAAATTATGATGCCATGATGCTTCGCATCCACAAGCAAGACCTCAGAATTCAGTCTATTGTAATTATCCATTATTTCTAGTAAACACCATTTTAAGATCTATTAGAAATAAATATGTAAGTGGTATAAGGTTAGAGGTAGCGGGTAGATTAACTAGGCGTAATAAAGCCGCTAGATCTCTATTTAAACTTAGGTATAAAGGTAATATAAAAAACATGGATTCTTCTTATAAAGGTTTATCGGCAGTTCTTTTAAGAGGTTTTGCAAAATCTAATTTACAATATACTAAATTAAAATCTAGAATACGTATTGGATCTTTTGGTCTAAAAGGATGGGTAAGTAGTAGTAGTTAAATACTTGGCTTTTATATATATATATTTAAATATAAGGTTTTGGCTTGTGCTTCGTAAAAAGCATGCATAGAAATTTACAGTTAACTTGTTTATGTTTCTTTTTTGCTGAAAATATAAGCAAGAAGCATCATAATACAAATGCCTCGCATCTAATTTTTTTTTTTACAATTTTCACGCTCCCCCCCAATATAGAGAACAAATAAAAATGATGAAATAGTCTGAACTATCTTGTGAAAGGTGGATACAAGGGATAAATAACCCATGTGATAACATAAATTGTAAATAAACTTTATTCTAACTAAAAAAAAATAAACTCTTTATAGAAATACATGCCAATTGACCATGAGCATTATTAGATATGAATAAATTTACTATTGTTTTGGCTTTTTAGTTGCTTGTATGTGTGAAAGACACATACATGGCATCATATATCATTATACTTGTAATAATTTAAGTATATATTATAGGTTTATATGTATATGTGCTATACATTACTCAATAACAACTGGAGATTCGCCTTATAAAGGTACTGAGCAATTAAGGGGGTACTATGATGACACAATAGCTAAACTCCCCAATAAGTACGTCTATTCACAATATCAAGCTAACCGTTTGGGGGTGTATATGATTCTTATATGCGGGTCTAAAATGGCTTTTTATTGTATGGATAAGACTCTTTGAAATAGAGGGATGAAATTTTTATCTAAATATTCTAGCGGCCTCCAGGGTGGCATGCTGTGCATGAGACTAGGGGACAAAGGAATAGAAGTTATACCTCAGAGAGAGTGTTTTAATAGTCCTAGTAAATGGTATGACGTAACTTGGGATAACCACCACGTCCCTGTAACAGCCTTGGCCAGATACATAGGTTTGACTTGTTTACCACCAGTAACAAGTAGCGTTAACCCTAACATTTTGTTACAAATGGCTGTGAACCCGAGAACAAAAGGATGGGTTGAAGTATGTACACAGTCAGATGGTGTAGTACTAGGTGTAAACTTTAAGGGTGAATTGTGTCGCAAGCCTTAAACATCAGTATGAGGACAAACACAAACATAACTAAAAATTATCATTCAGGGTTTATATTTGTTTTATACACAGGTCATAATTGAGAAGTCTTGGTGTATGCTTAATACGCTTAACATTTATTATAGCATTTAGATGTTTTATTTATGAAGGAGGGTGTAATATATGGTGCTTGCTTCGCAACCCACAGGATACCGTGTACGTCTATCTACTCTTAATTTCAGGTTATTGGTTTGATTGCAAAGCATCTTTAGATTAATTACCCTATAATCTAAATATAAGCAATAGAATTCAGGCGAGGCGGTATTCCTTGCGTTTTTTCTTATTTTTCTTTTTCTTCATCTTGCAAAAGATGAAGAAAAATCAAATGAAAAAGGAACGGAGACAAAATATTCTGGTTGTTTGTCACGAAGTACTGCGGGGTGGGGCGGTTCTTAGATGTGTTTCTACAGTTTTTTTTCGCATCCTTCGTGTGCCGTGTTCCACAAGCAAGGCAAGAGATGTCTTGTAGATAACTGCTAGCTTAACTAGCGATCCCTTTTATTGCTTCGCATGCAATTACATATAAAAGGAAATAAGCACATAGTTCTCATCTTAGTATTTAATACTAAGATGTGAATAGGAGAAGGGTATACTCATCTTAGTCTTTAATACTAAGATGTGTTACATAAAGCCAAAAATTAACAAATACAAATATCATCTAAAGAATTTTTCTTTATACAAAAGATATAGGTTATAATCATAGTTTACTACAAACTTATTAAAAACACTCCTTAAATTACCTATCTATTTACTTATTCTTCTTTTTCTTCATCAAAAGTAAATGATGAAGTAAATGATGAAGAAAGTGAAAAGAAAAAGATTGGTAACAGGCTTACCTGTTTCCCTTTATTACTTTTAAATATATAAATATAATACATATAAAAAATTAAAATGAGAATCTTTAAAAGTCATCCTTTATTAAAGTTGGTTAATTCGTACGTAATAGACTCTCCACAACCATCAAACATAAGTTTCTTATGAAATTTTGGTTCACTATTAGCCTTTTGTTTAGTAATACAAATAATTACAGGGGTAACTCTAGCAATGCATTATAATGCTAATGTTTTAGAAGCATTTAACTCAGTAGAACATATAATGCGTGATGTAAACAATGGATGATTATTAAGATATTTACATTCAAACACAGCATCTGCGTTTTTTTTTATAGTTTATTTACACATAGGTAGAGGTTTATACTACGGGTCATACAAAGCTCCTAGAACATTAGTCTGAACAATAGGTACAGTTATATTTATATTAATGATGGCCACAGCCTTTCTGGGTTATAAACGTAGCCCAAAATGATCTAATTCAGTTATAAACACATCATATCACAACACTCTTCTTACTTCATCACTTAAAACTAATAATCTTAGATATCTATTTATAAGGAAAAGATATTACTCTTCAATCTCTCATACAAGAGATATTAACATAACTAAACCTTCCGCTAGAGTGACAGATTTCCTAAAAGATAAAAAACTAAACCCTGTTTTTATTTATGAAAACTTAGATAGGGACAACATAAGGAAAACTATCTTATCGGAAAGCAAAGCCCTCAGTGGAATATATCTAATTTTAAATAAAGTAACCTTAGATTATTATGTAGGATCAGCTTCCACTAATAGATTTTATGCAAGATTTACTAACCACTTAATCTACTACAGGGGCAGTAAGGTAGTTAAACTTGCAGTTAAGAAATATAAATTACCATCCTTTGTTTTTATAATATTGGAACTGTTTCCTGAGATAGTAAACAAGGAAAATAACAAAGAGCTAATAGACAGAGAGGACTTTTATCTAAAATCCTTACTACCTAATTATAACATATTGACTGAGGCTGGTAATACATTTGGCTACAAACACACTAGTATGGATAGATTGAAAATGAAAGAAAACTATAGCATTGAGCGTCGTAATGCGATAGGCAGTCTAAATAAAGGTAGAAAGCTTTCATTTGAAACAATAGAAAAAATAAGAAAAAGTACTTTAAATAGAACTAGACCTATTTTATCTGAAGAAGCTAAGGCTAATCTAAAGAAAAACTCTAAACCAGTAACAATATATAATTTAGATAAAACTATTTATGGAAGTTACCCTAGTATAATTGATGCGTCAAATGCTGTAGGTTGTAACGAAAAAACTATCAGAAGAGCTTTAGGTACGGAAAAAAGTATTTTGAAGAAACGCTATATAGTTAAATGTGATGATACTATATTTAGTGAGCAAGTAAATGATGATACTCTGCAAGCAAGTAAGTAAATTTGAATTAGGTTATAGTCCCACTAGATAACCTTACATAAGGTAAGCCCTATGCAATCTCTAAAGAAAAAGAGGGTAAAAAGTGGAATAGTCCGATGGGAATATTTAAGAAGTTTTATAATTTCTTAGGCGATGTTAGTGAAAACGATCAAAAACTAAATGTAAATTTATTAGAGATCGTCGGTTATTTAGATAATCGCGACAGACTAGATCACTAATGGGTGGCTGAAATGCTGCTTAATGTATAGGCGAAACTTTCTAACCAGTAAACACTGGTTATCAGAATAGCGAAAAACTAAAGCTATTCTGCTTTTAATTACATGTAGTTAATTGTAAGTATCAGTATGTATTACCATATGGTCAAATGTCATTATGAGGTGCAACAGTTATAACTAGCCTTATGAGTGCCATACCATGAGTTGGACAGGATATAGTTGAGTCAAAAAACATAACAGAGGGTTATTCAAGTACAATTTATGCAATACCCTTAATATTGCCTACTATTGGTACTGTTAGTCCATATGCTTTAAAAAAAGGAAATAAAAATATAAGATTAGACAAAAAACAATATCTTTCTATTTCCTCACCTTTTATAGCCTTTTTAGCTGGTTTAATAGATGGAGATGGATATATTCAAATAACTAGAACAAGAAAAGGATTTATAACTATTAAACTTGTAATTTCAATACATTTAGATGATATTTCTACATTAGAGTATATTCAATCTGTGTTAAAATTAGGAAAAATTTCAATAAACCGAGCCCATAAAAGTCCAAGTTGTAAGTTAATAATTAATAGAACTGACCTGCAAGAGGTTATTTTTCCATTATTTATACATCATGGTATTTTCTTTTTAACTGACACTAGAAGAACTCAGTTTGATTTAGCTATGTTTATGCTAAAACAAGATAAAAAGGTTTATGGTGAATTACCAGTAAAGGGCAAAGTAGAAATACCTACAATGTTTAAATTACCTGAAACAGCTTTAGATTACGTAAGTTTACCGTTTTTTAAAAACTGAATTGTTGGCTTTACAATGTCTGAAGGTTCATTTTTTATTAAAAATAATAATGATGGATGTTTTCAGTTAAAACAGAGAGTACATATCATGTTATTTGAAGCCTTTAAATTGGTTTTTAATACAAGTCGAAAAATAGACATTGAAAAAGGTATATACAATCAATTTTCTGTATGTTCAAAAACGGACATTCAGACAGTGATTGATTTTTTCTCCTTTTCAGGTTTTCATCCATTAATTGGTGTTAAAGGTATCCAATATTTTAAATGGTTAAAAAGCCTACGTAATAGTTCTCGTTACCATAATCTTAATTTCCCCCAATAAACTTTATTGTTATTTATTTTCTGGTATATGTACTAATATAATGAATTCTGTTAAAGATAGGCTCCTTAAAACAGTAATGTTTTAGAGGCAAATGAGGAAAATTGCAAAAACATTTAATTAATCTACCATCGTTAATTTAAATTATTTGCAGCGAAGTTTGATATAGTATGTCAAAAACGTTCAACGACTAACAGGTGAGTATTTTCTTTTTCAAAGAAACACAATAAGCTTGACATGTACCCTCACAACCTTAAAAGGTTGAAGACATAGTCTAAACAAGACTGAGAAGTTTTGATTATAAATTTTAAATTATTTATATACAATCATTTTGTTATCTGGGGTGGTTTCAGTGTAAACAATGCCACATTAAATAGATTTTTTGCTTTACATTTTGTTTTACCTTTTGTATTAGCTGCATTAGCTTTAATGCATTTAATAGCACTACATGACAGTGCAGGCTCAGGTAATCCTTTGGGTGTTTCAGGTAATTATGATAGATTGCCATTTGCCCCTTACTTCATATTTAAAGATCTAATCACTATTTTTATTTTCATCTTAGTGCTATCAATGTTTGTGTTCTTTATGCCTAACCTTTTAGGAGACAGTGAAAACTATGTAATGGCTAATCCTATGCAAACTCCTCCTGCTATAGTACCTGAATGATATCTTTTACCTTTTTATGCTATACTTAGATCTATACCTAACAAACTGTTAGGTGTTATCGCTATGTTTTCTGCTATATTGATTTTATTAGTTATGCCTTTCACTGATCTTTCTAGATCCAGGGGTATACAATTTAAACCTTTAAGCAAAGTAGCCTTTTTTATATTTGTAGGTAACTTTTTAATATTAATGGAATTAGGTGCTAAACATGTGGAATCCCCATTTATAGAATTTGGACAAATATCTACAGTTATCTATTTTGCACATTTTTTAATTATAGTTCCTTTAATAAGTTTATTTGAAAATAGTTTAATAGAATTAGCTGGTTATAAAAACAAGATAATCGATAACACTGTTGTAATGAGTACACCACTTTGTTTATGAGCTTTTTGTAAATATGTTTATTTATACAATTTTGCAACTGGTAAACAGTATGATCAAAAGATTTGTGCAAAGGTTATGGATGAGATTTCTAGCCCCAACCCTAACATAACAGTTAGAACAATTAATATGTGTACATCTGTAATACAATGTATAGGTTTGTTTATTACAATCTTAACTCTATTATATGTAGATTTAAGCGTAGTATATCAAAGTTTTATCAATATTGCGTGTTTAGGTATTAATGTTGTATACGAAGGTTTTAATACTGAATATGGAAATTCATTATTACAATGTGATGCACCTAGACCTTGAGGTATATATTTCCAAGATAGTGCAACACCACAAATGGAAGGTTTAGTGGAGTTACATGATAACATATTGTTCTATTTAGTTATAATATTATTTGGGGTAGGATGATTACTAGTATCAATAGTTAAAAACTATACTAACACGGAGTCACCAATTTCACATAAATATTTAAGTCATGGAACATTGATCGAGCTAATATGAACTATTACACCTGCCTTAATATTAATTTTAATCGCATTTCCATCTTTTAAATTGTTATATTTAATGGATGAAGTAAGTGATCCAGCTATGGCAGTATTAGCAGAGGGGCATCAATGATATTGAAGTTACCAATATCCTGATTTTTTAAATAGTGATGATGAGTTTATTGAATTCGATTCGTATTTAGTGCCAGAATCTGACTTAGAAGACGGTGCTTTAAGAATGTTAGAAGTGGATAATAGACTTATTATACCAGAACTAACGCATGTTAGATTTATCGTTACAGGTGCTGACGTTATACATTCTTTTGCTTGCCCTGCATTAGGTATTAAATGTGACGCCTATCCTGGAAGATTAAATCAAGTTTCTGTTATGATTAACAGGGAAGGAACTTTTTATGGTCAATGTTCAGAGATTTGTGGTATACTGCACAGTTCAATGCCTATAGTTATAGAATCAGTGTCTATAGAAAAATTTGTTTCTTGACTACAAGAACAATAGATAATTTACACTTGTTATAAAAAGCATAAGTAAAATTACATCGTTAATTTTTGCATATGTATATCATATACGCTTTTATTCTAGGTATTGTATATATTTATATATCAGTCCTGTTCTTATTAGCTCAATGGTAGAGCAGAATACTTCTAATATTTAGATCTAAGTTCGAGTCTTAGATAAGAATTTAATTTTATCTATAACATTGCGCTAACTTAATACTGTGCAAACTTGTCATAGGCCTATAACCTTTGTAGCTCAAATGACTAAAGTAAATACTAATAGTATTTGGATAAATGTTCGAACTTACTTAAAGGTACTTTACACAATGTTTAAAGTCTACATATTTTATTCCAATATAAAAAGTATCTCGTGTTTTATGTAGGGACATGTTAGCTTAATTACTTTAATAAAAATATGTACTACTTTAAATGATTGTTAATAAATCTAGAGATTTTAGTTTAATTGGTAAAGTATGTAATTATACCTGTAAGTGCCTTAAGTCTATATGCAATTGTATTTCTACTAATAACAATCTGTCTGATAGTGCATATGTAGAGTCATTTACAGTCAGTAATATAGATAACCCTTATTATGGGTATACTTATTTATAGGATATTTTATATTTACTAGCCCAGGCAAATCAACATAGGCTATTGGACGTATACTTATATGATATATTGTGTATGTTCAATTACCTTAGATTTATGGTAAGCAGGATTCCCACTATAACAATAGGACCTGATTTTGTGTTTAAGATAGAACATTTTTGATAACAGATGGGTCATATTAATGACAGACTAAATTTATGCCACCTTGTTATATATACTTTGGATCATGCTAGGCTTGAATAGAATATGTTGTATCTAATTATATCACAGTTAACATAGTACCCAATTTGCCTTTCAACTTTTATGATTTTTCCGTATGATCTGAGCTGCTTCGCAAGTATATGTTAATGAGATATTAAACTTGGCTACTTAACAGACATAAACGTAAGTTTACTTGATTTGTGTTGCGTTGCAGAGCAGCGAAGCATCATTACTAGATGCAATAATAAAAAGATAAATATAAAATAAAGGGATATCATGTATAAGGTTGTACAGTTTGATTGCAGATCATATTCAGGAGGTTCGATTCCTCGGTATCCCTTATATGAAGGTTGGTTAAATGATTAAAATGTTTCATAACGCAGATCCAGTTTATATACATATAATTTAATATAGTATTGCCAATAAAGTATGGCATCATATACCTATATTATCATAAAAAAAAATAAATAATTTAGGTTTTATTGATTTCATTACCAGCTTTGCTGAAGGCGAAGCATTGTATTAAGAGCAAAATGCCAATATATTATATCTTTATTAGCTCAATGGTAGAGCAGAATATTCCTAATATTTAGATCTAGGTTCAAGTCCTATATAAAGATTCAAGTTTGTCTCTAGTTTGTCTCTAGTTTGTCTCTAGTTTGTCTCTAGTTTGTTTCTAGTTTATATGTATTGCTAATATTTATAATAAAACATAAAGTTATTTTTTTTTGCAAAGCATTACATAATGTTTTTTGTCTATTGTTATTATTTATTTCCTTTACTCTTTCATATACACATATACTACTAATAATAAATAGTTTTCTGCTATATTCATAACATAGTAATTGTTATTACAGCACATGTTTCCTGGTCATCTTTTGTTGAGAAAACAAAAAGCTGATAAAAATACCCTAAAACTAATAAAATCCTAGTTTACTTCTATTTTTAATCCATACTATTACCGGTAAAATGTTTAAGTTGCTTATTTTACTACTTCTGGTAAAGTATATAATATCTTATTAATACCATGTTATACTTTGTTAATACTGTCACTTTTTTTGGTTTAATAGAATCTATCTCTCCGATTGTATATAGCATATCTGCTCATGATTTATTTTTACCGGGCCTAATTTTAAGTTGTGGTGTGTTTATTATTATGTCAGGCCTTACATGCTATTCCGGAACCCGCATTGGTATACCTGATCTACTTAATGCTCGCGATATTACACCTAAACTTAGTACAAAAGGTAAGGAAAAAGCAAATAATCCAGAAAACCTTACCGTAGACCTTAGTTATACTATATTAACATCTCCAAACAATGTTATTTACTGTTTGGTAATTGATGTGTTAGATAGTGCTGGTAACAACTTAAAAGCCTTGTACCCTAGGCCAAGTATAGCAAAAACGCCTTGTACATTTAATGGGCAAGCCTGGGTAGGATTGAAATTCAGTGGTTCTTCTTTTCTAGCGCAAGGTAATAGTAGTAGTGAATTATTTAAAGAAACTACCTATACATATTCAAACCTAGCTGCACCACACATGGGCTGTTGAGCACCTAGGCCTAATGTTACAAAAACAAGCACTCAAAACACTAGGATTTTGAGTGCAGCTTCTGCAGCTGTTTATTCTGCAGACGGTAGGAATGTTTTTGTAAGAAAACAATAGTTTAGTTCTGCTAAGCTCATAAAGCAATACGATAACAAGATGCATAAATGTTCCTTTATAACTTTGCCATAGCATGTTTAATAAGATTATGTTGCATATTTGTTATTAGGCAAACATTGTGCAAGCTGTGATCTTTCTTGTTAAAACACAAGCTAATCATTAGTTCACTAGTTATATAACAGGAGGGTATAATACAGGTATTTATATCTATCATAGAAGTTGTAATAATAACCGTGCCAGTACTATTAACCATGGCTTATCCTACGGTTGCAGAGAGAAAAACAATGGCAAGTATGCAAAGAAGATTAGGTCCTAACATAGTAGGATATTATGGTCTATTACAGGCGTTTGCAGATGCCTTAAAGCTTCTCTTAAAAAAATATGTTTCCCTCACACAAGCTAACTTAGTTTTATTTTTTCTTGGACCTATTATAACTTTAATCTTTTCCTTGTTAGGATTTTCTGTTATACCATATGGCCCTGGTCTAGCTATATCAGACTTTGATTTAGGAATACTTTATATGTTAGCATTTTTTTTTTTACATATCGGCTTGTGGGCTATTGTATGCATTCCGTTATACCTTAACCCTTCATTTAAAGAAATATGTTTTTTAACTCTTGTATCAGCAATAAATATTATAATTATATTCGCTTATCTATTTACGATTTGTCCGCCTAATTCTCATCTTTTTGTGAGCTTACCACTACAGAGTAGATATTTTAATTCAATATCTATAAATCGTGCGATAGCCTTGGTAAATGATAGTGATAAAAACACTCGTTCCTTGGAAGACAGGGTAGATTGCTATATGAATGGCATATTAAACTGCCATTTTCCATGGCAACGTAACGAAATCCATGATGGTATTACAGTACCGGCAGGTTTTCTTATAGCTCCCCAAAGTTGAACCCATGAATTACCCGGTCCTGGTAGAAGAAAACCTGACTTTACACTCATCTATATTAATGAGTATTTGGCAGAGGATCCTTTCGATTTTTTATGGGTTGAATGTAAAAGACCATTTGAGAACTTTTTTGAAGCTCTTGATCAGGTAACTGCAGCTCTTTACTTAGGTAGGAGCTACCCAGATCCCAAAGGTAAGTATGGTGGTTTTGTTATTGTAGTTGTAGGTAAATAAATAGCCTTTTTCAGATTACCATTAACAGATGATATAGTGGATGTTACTTGAGATAAAGTTTTACCTTTAAGATTTATAGAGATTGACCCTTCACAAGCTAAACCATTTTATTAAAATGATGATGAACGCAGTCGAAGAATAGGTGATATATGACATGTTGAACACCAAGAGAATATTGTTAATCATATGTTTCAAGGTATAAAAGTACACACTCTGGCTAGAGTTCGTTAAGCAAAGCATTGTTTTCAGTAACAACATATATTTTATAGGGCATAAAGCCCAGGCAACAATTGTATTTGCCTTATCTCATTATGTATAAGACTAAAATGGATAGTTTTACAAATGTACGCATAAAGAACTTATTTGTATGCGAAGCATATTATTTTAATTTGATAATATATTTTATTTGTTGCCCTGGAAGGATAAGTGATAGAATTCAGGCACGGCAGTTTCTTGTTAACTGGTGTTTATATAATCATAGACACTTATCCCGTCCTTAGGGATGGAAATGCGTGACAGGTGCCTTATAATTTATTGAAAAAAAACTATGAATGATAAGGTATCTGGGGAGAAGGGTCCTATATGGGATATTTAAGCTAAATAACATATATATTTATAGGGCATAAAGCCCGCAAACTAACCCATAGCATTCTTATTAGCCCATGCCTTTGTAAGCTTACCCTTATAATTATGAAATAATATAGGTTATTTATTTTCCAATTGGTTTAGGTTTCTTATTAATGGGTTATTCAGTAATAGGTTTCCTGGATATATTTAGGTGTTTATAATTAGATTAGTATTTTTATCTTTTTTGTTTCTTGATATAAGTACATGCCGATTGAGCACTGTTATTAGGTATGAATAAATTTACCTTTGTTTCCGTTATGGTTTTTAGACATATTATTGAACTTGTAACAGTTTAAGTATAGATTATAGGTTTAAAAGTGTATGTGCTGGTCTAAAAACAATAAATGATATCGATGCAGTAATACAACAAGCTCCCTTAACTAACATTTCGTAGCTTTCGATAAAAATATAAATATTTTTATCTTTACTTCTAGAAAAACATAAAGCTATATGTAGATGACCTATTTTATTAGATAAAAATAGGTATTGTGTGGTAAGCCTATTTTCTCTAATTATGATAATAACTTTTTTTTTGTTAATAACTTTAGTAGATGTGTTTTTTCTTGTTCGACCAAAGTTAGACAAGAAACAACTTAAATCTATTGCACTATAAACTGTATATACTTTATTTGTTTTTTTAATTATATTCGCATTTTATAATAATGATTTTAGTAATAACCGAAAGCGCAAATCTATTTTATATTTATAATTTAATATTGTATTGTTAACAAAGTATGGCATCATACATTTACGTTATTATCAAAAAGTAAATAGTTTAGGTTTTATTGCGTAGCAATGCGTAGCATGATATTAAGAGCAAAATGCCAATATATTATATCTTTATTAGCTCAATGGCAGAGCAGGATATTCCTAATATTTAGATCTAGGTTCAAGTCCTATATAAGGATTCAAGTCTGTACCTGGTTTATATGTATTGCTAATATTTATAATAAAACATAAAGTTATTTTTTTTTGCAAAGCATTACATAATGTTTTTTGTCCATTGTTACAACATATATCCTTTTTCACTTTATTACAAGCATATATATTAATAATAAATAGTTTTTCTGTTACATTTACAACATTAGAATTGTTACTGCTGTAGATACTACCGTGTAGCAATATCCAAAACTAATAAAATCCTAGTTTACTTCTATTTTTAATCTATATTATTATCAAAAAAAAAGTTTTGGAGCACAGATGGTTCCTTTATTTGATGATATATCTTTTATTTTTATTAATACCATGTTATATTTACCCATATTTATATCTATCATAGAAGTTGTAATAGTAACCGTGCCAGTTCTATTAACCGTGGCTTATGTTACGGTTGCAGAGAGAAAAACAATGGCAAGTATGCAAAGAAGATTAGGTCCTAACATAGTAGGATATTATGGTCTATTACAGGCATTTGCAGATGCCTTAAAGCTTCTTTTAAAAGAATATGTATCCCCCACACAAGCTAATTTGGTTTTATTTTTTCTTGGACCTATCATAACTTTAATCTTTTCCTTGTTAGGATTTTCTGTTATACCATTTGGTCCCGGTCTAGCTATATGAGACTTTGATTTAGGAATACTTTATATGTTAGCGGTTTCTTCTTTATCTACTTATGGTATATTATTAGCAGGATTAACAATTAGTCCCCTTATTACGTGAGTAATAAGTAAAACATTGGGTGAATTTCAAGAAACGTTTTGAAACTTTCAAAGTCAACTTGAAGAAAAGTCTAGTTTAATTTTCTTAACATATTTTGTTAAAATAAGGTATGAAATAGTTTTAATTGTTTTAATAAACTATTGATTAAACTTTAAATACTCAACGACTAGTAGATGAGACTCAAGAGAAGTCAATAACTTTACCACGAGCGCCCAAGATCTTAAAAAAATTATTTTATTATCAAGTTTAAAGGCTAAGCCTAAATTATCTAGTGTCTTAGCTACAAATTTAAATAACGCTACTATAGACCCGACTATTTTGTTTTTTGTTATTCATGGTGGTGGTAACAAAGCCTTCAATTCTAAGGTTTTGATCCAATCAAATACTTATATACCTAGTTCTAGACTTTTTAGTAGATTCTATCTAGTTGGCAAGCCTAATGCAGTAGGTAAAAGATATTATTCAACTAAAATTCAAGGTATTGCTTACGCAACTAAAAATAAAAAGGAAAAAAAAAGTTTAAACATTGAGCAATTAAAGCCACTACATAATATTTATATAAAAGATCTATACAAAGATAGAAATGCTATTGCAAAACCTTTTGATGATAAAGTTTTAGTTACTTATAATGATATAAACAATAGGTCTCAACTTGTAAAAAAATGAGGATCTGTTAGTTGTATATATCTTATAGAATATAAATATAATCGTCTAGTATACTATATAGGCACAACTACTTTATTTAAAAGAAGATTAAACAATCATTTACAAGCTAATACTAATAGTAAATTTCATCTATTTGTAAACCTAGTAGGTTGAGAACATTTTAAAATATCAATAATAGAAATATGTTCAGCACCAGAACAAGGAGCTAGAGAGAATTATTATTTACAAAAATACCTTCCTTTATTAAATACTACCTTTTCTTCTTCACTTTCTGAATCACAAATATACGAAACTTTAGCTACTAAATTATCCATATTAAAAGATAATAATACAATTTATGTAAGTGCTAAATCTAAACAAGTGTATGTTTATGAAATTATGAGTAATCATATAAATCAAAAATATGCTAAATATAAAAGCATTATAGAAGCTAGCCAACTACAAAATATAGCTAGAGCAACAATATCTATCTATATAGATACTAATATTCCATTTAGAGGTAAATTGTATAATAGTAAACCTATTATAGATTTAAAAGAAACATTTAAGTTAGTTAAAACTGTATCAAATGATTTCAAACTTAACAGCAATATAGCCCAAGAAGTTTGAGCATATAATGCTCAAACACTGGAATTAATAAAAGGAAATCCTTTTGTATCTAAAACTCAAGCATCACATGCAATAGGTATTAGCAGAAATGTTATTAACTATTTCATTGACACTAGTAAAGCAGAAGCAATAAAAGGTACATATTTATTTAGTAAGCAACTTACTGATAAAGAAATCAATAAATTACTTACTAATGTAAATACCTTACAATTAGGTAATAAGAAAAAGGTTTAAGCTTACAATTAACAAACATTAGATTTAAGAAATAATTTTCCTAGTTTAAAGTTAACTGCTGAATATTTTAATGTAGAATATAGAACTATTAAAACACATTTACATACAAAAACAGCTAGATCTGAAAAACTATATCTTTTTAGTAAACAATTGGATTATTTTACAATAAAACAACTAAAAAATAATATGTAGTAGATTTATTTACTTGTTGCGAAGCATCCGGTTTATAAATAGTCACAGATTCTTTGTAGTATATTTTGATAAATATATTAATATATATAAGATTATGATATAGTCTGAACCATAATGTGAATTATGGAAGTATAAGATAAAGAGCTTCTACAATAACAAACTTGGATCAGCTAATTCTAAATATGCGTTTTTAGGTTCATTAAGAAGTACTGCTCAACTAATTAGCTATGAATTGATCTTAAGTTCAGCTATTTTGCTTGTTATATTATTATCAGGTAGCTTAAACTTAACAGTTAATACGGAAATGCAAAAAGCAATATGATATGTTGTACCACTCATGCCTATATTTATAATTTTCCTTATAGGATCCATAGCAGAAACAAATAGAGCTCCATTTGATTTGGCCGAGGCTGAATCTGAGCTAGTTAGTGGTTTTATGACAGAACATTCAGCAGTTATATTTGTTTTTTTCTTTTTAGCCGAATATGCTAGTATCGTTCTTATTTGTATTTTAACAAGTATACTCTTCTTAGGTGGTTATTTACTAAATTTTACATCTCTTCTATACTTGATTAAGGGTATAGATCCCTATTTATATCTTAGTATTATAGACAGTGGGTATGAAACTTTATTCTCTGACCCCTTAATAGAAGGAATGATACATGGTCTAACCTTGGGATTTAAGGGCTGCGTTATGATGTTTGTATTCATATGGGCAAGAGCTTCTTTTCCAAGAATACGTTATGATCAATTGATGTCATTTTGCTGAACTATATTTTTACCATTAGTAATAGCTTTTATAATATTACTTCCCTGTATTTTATACAGTTTTGAAATTATACCTACTAATGTTTCCCTATTTTAGAATATAAGAAAAAGACTTATTGTATCATATATATCTTATGCCGCTTAAACATATAACTAATAAAACCACAGTCATAATCACCCTACTCAAACATCAATTAATGCTATTAATAATTTTTAATCTGAAAAACTTTACTGCTGCTATTCCAACTACTTTACTTGAGCTAAAAGCTAAGAGTTAAATTTTTATTTAAAATGAACAAACTTACCTATGCTTCGCATGCTTCGCATGCTTCGCAAGAAAATACCAAAAACAAAGTTAACATTAAAAACTTAATATTTTCTATATTTGTTGCGAAGCATAACTTCATATACCTTTTATATTTAAGACATATTTAGAAACTAAGTATGATCTGCATGTTACAGGACTTACGACATATATACCACTTGCTATATCTGGTAGTTGTTTTTGTAGCATGATCTTAGATGTTTTTGTTAACATGCATTATTTTGTTAAGTGATCTTTATCTAACCTAACATGTTTGGTTAGATAAAGATAAAGATAAAGATAATTAAGGTTTTAAGCGAAAACACTAAGGACACAATGTCTAAAAGGTATTATGAAGATAAGCTTATTAAAGTAGAAATAGAAAATAAGGGTAAAGCAAATACTTATTCAGATACAAGTGCTAGTACAGATGTATCAAAAGAGGTAAGTGCTGCAACCAATGACACAATTAGTGATAAATAAACTAATTTATATCTCCCCTAATCTTTGCATTTAAGTTAGAGTCATATGTTCATAACCTATAATTGAATTGTACCTAACATTCTTTTACTTATCCTTAATCTTTCCCTACTACAACTTATTGCCTTATATATTAATCAATGTTATAAAATAAAATAAATCAAATAAGAATTCAGCCCTTTCAGAACCTTTTTACATGTTCTACATTGACACGAAATATCAAACTAGTAGTATTAGCCGCGCTTACTTATATATATATATATTGCATCATGCAAGTTAATAATTCTCGCAGCTCATTAAGTATTTATTTTGGCCTTGGCTTTGGCCCTATTAAAAGTCCTTTAGATCAATTTGAGATAAGGAATCTATTAAGTTTAGATGCCCCTATTTTAGCTAACCTTCATATTTCTTTAACTAATATTGGACTTTATTTAACAATCACTGCATCTATAGCTTTAGTTTTAAACTTTTTAGTTACAAACTATAATAAAGTAATAGCTAATAGCTGATCAATAAGCCTAGAGTCTATTTATGCTACTATACACAGCATAGTAGTAAACCAAATAAACCCAAACAAAGGACAATTGTATTTTCCTTTTATTTATGCATTATTTCTATTTATCCTAATAAATAATTTGATAGGTATGGTACCCTACAGCTTTGCTTCAACATCACATTTTATTCTAACATTTTTTATCAGTTTCAGCGTAGTATTAGCAACAACTATACTAGGTTTTCAAAAGCATGGACTAAAATTTTTATCTTTATTTGTACCTGCGGGTTGCCCATTAGGGCTATTACCCTTACTGGTATTAATAGAATTTATTTCATATTTAGCCAGAAATGTTTCTCTGGGTCTTAGATTAGCAGCCAACATATTAAGTGGTCACATGTTACTTAATATCTTGAGTGGTTTTGCTTATAATATTATGACATCTGGATTCATTTATTTTTTTATAGGTTTAATACCTATAGCCTTTATTATAGCATTTTCAGGTTTAGAATTAGGAATAGCTTTTATTCAAGCACAAGTGTTTGTAGTTTTAACTTCCTCATACATTAAAGATGCTCTAGATTTACATTAGTAATGTAAAAACTAAATAGTAAATAGTAAAAAAAAAAAGTAAGCTTGCCTTTAAAATTCTCCAAGCCCTTTACAATTCGCCCTAATAATAAAAGGCTTATTATTCACAGCCCAAATTGCAAGGTATATAGCGTGAAGTATTATATAGCACTTTTATGATTATTTAAGATTTATATGGTTTAAAGCGCCATTACACTACCCACCATTTTTGCAGATGCTAATTTACCTTAGTTCATTATTATACATAACAGTTAGTGTAACCTTTAGCCCTTTTATCTTTAATTAGATTACGATGCATATATTAGGATTAATAGCACCAACATTTAATAGTAGTGTAATGATATGCCACAACTAGTACCTTTTTATTTCTTAAATCAAATAACTTTTGCTTTTATTTTACTTATATTAGTGATATACATATTTTCAAAATACATTTTACCAAGGTTTGTACGTTTATTTAATACACGCGTTTTCATAAGTAAATTATAGTTACTCCCTTAGCAGTAATCCTGCTTGTTTGATATTTCGTGTCAATGTAGAGCATGTAAAAAGGTTTTGCATGGGATAAATTCTTTTTAATTTTAATTTTAATTTTAATTTTCTTCTCCTCATGAAAAATAAGAGAAAATGAGAACAAATAGAAGAAAAGAAAAACAAAGAAGTCATGTTACTGATACAGACTTTACTGTTTTCAATTTGTCTTGCTTTGCTTTGCTTTGCTTTGCATTGCAACACAGTTATATAATATATTTTTTTAACTCAGTACTGGTGCACATCGTTATAGGTTGTGTATATATAATTTTTTTTTTCATTCTAAAATTACTCATAAATATGACTAGTGCTGTGATACACATTGTTTAATGCTACTTTTAAGTAAGTAGCGTAGGGAAGTCCAAAGCTTATTAGGTTTATGCATACGTTTATTGCATAAATTTACATTTTATGCAAATTCATGCAGATATGAAAGTATTGGTTCTTAGCAGAAAATAAAAGGTATATTTTATATATGTGACAATAATTAAAAGTTAATTTTGTCCAGTTTAGTATAGCTATTAAATGTCAATCCTAAACCTAGCCTTCATTTAGACTCACAGACAATAACAGGAACCGGCTTATTTGTATCCAGTTAAACAGATTTGTGTTGCTAACGAAGTATAGCATCTATTGGTAAAACAAGAAGTTTCATCTTTGTTTTTCTTCTCCTCTCCTCCCTCATCAAAAAGATGAGGGAGGAGAGGAGAGGAGAGGAGAGGAGAGGAGAGGAGAGGAGAGGAGAGTAGAGGAGAGGAGAGGAGAGGGGAGGAAAAGAAAACTACTAATAATGTTCGAACCTGAAACAAGTCATATAATCATACGTTTCTATAAATATGTAACATTCCAATTGTGCTTAATAATATAAATGTGAAAAGTTTTCCCCTTATTATTGCAACAAGATTAGGTAGTAGCTATAAAACTGTAAAACATACCACTAAATTGTCTCCTTAGTATACAGGCTTTATTTTTTTGAATAAATTATTTATTGGTAAAAAAAAAAATACCCTTTGTTAAAATCACTAAAGTTTCACTCTCAGACTTTATATATCAAGATGTTTCAACAAATCAATTCAAAAATGTCTTATTTAATATCAAGTATAATTTATCTTTATCGATGGCAATAATAACGAATAAATTATCAAGTTCAAGTTTGTATTTCTATTTACTCAGGATAATGATGAAATTATGACAGAGGCGTTACTAGCATATGTAAAACCATAATAATATGTAAAACCAAAATATGTAAAACCATAATAATAATAATAATAATATGTAAAACCAAAATATGTAAAACCATAATAATAATAATATGTAAAACCAAAATGTATCTTTTACATTCGTCTACTTGCTAAAACACTACATTAGAGTAATATATCGTTACGATGGGTAAAATATATTACTTTATATAGATGAGTTTGATGATGGCTCTGAATGAACGCTGTCCAAATGCTTGACACATGCTAATCGAACGACATCACTCTAGTGTTTCACTCAGAGTGATGTGAGTGGTGTACAGGTGAGTATAAGATAATGTAACCACCTTGGAGTAAGGAGAAAGATCCCTTATAATAATAAAGAAAGTTAAGTTTCGCTCTTAGAAGTTAGTATCTCGTGCGTGGTAGTAGTTAGGATTAAAAGCCTAACTAGCTATATGCACGTAGTCGTAACTGAAAGGTTGATCGACCACAGTGGGCCTGAACAAAGCCCATGACGATTGTCACAGCAGTGAGGAATTTTGGTCAATAGCCTAACGGCTGAACCAGCAACTTGGAGGAATGTATAGCAATAGCTGCATGCATCATTGCAAAAATGATGCAGGATCGACTATGTCGAATAAAATTCTAGGTAGAATTATGATAATGACATTGTCTGCCTATGTGTCTTGACCAAATTACGTGCCAGCAGTCGCGGTAATACGTAGAAGACTAGTGTTATTCATGTTTAATCGGTTTAAAGGGTACCTAGACGGCAAATCAAGCCTAAATTTAAGTTAAATGAAGGGACTAATTTGCTAGAGTTACTTATGAGGGGGTATTAAAGTACTGCTGGTGTAGAGATGAAATTCTGTCATACCTCTTTTCAATAGAAAAATAATGGCACAGGTATAGGCGAAAGCATCCCCTTATGTGATAACTGACGTTGAGGGACGAAGGCTTTTTGTAGCGAACAGGATTAGATACCCTAGTAGTCAAAGCAGAAAATGATGAATGTCATAGATTAGATATACAAGTTTATTCTATAAATGAAAGTGTAAGCATTCCACCTCAAGAGTAATTTGGCAACATTGGAACTGAAATCATTAGACCGTTTCTGAAACCAGTAGTGAAGTATGTTGTTTAATTTGATGATCCGCAAAAAACCTTACCACAATTTGAATATTTATATTTTTTTTTATTGTTTTCTTATTAATTTTCTTCTAATAACAACAAACAAAAAAAAAAGGAAAAAAATTAATAAAGAGGCAATAATATATATTTACAAGCGTTGCACGGCTGTCTTCAGTTAATGTCGCGAGACTTTGGTTAGTTCCATTAAATTAACGTAAACCCTTACTTTATTTTTATATAAAGTAGTTCTCCACTATATTGGATAAGATAACAGGGACTAAGACAAGTCATCATGGCCTAAATATTGTGGGCTATAGACGTGCCACATAAGCCTTACAAAAGGGTGTGAAATTGTGAAATTGAGCTAATCCCCCAAAACCGGATATACAATAACAATGGATTGCAGTCTGTAACTCGACTGCGTGAAATAGGAATTACTAGTAATCGTGTATAAGTACGGCACGGTGAATATAATCTCAGCTAGGTACTCACCACTCGTCAGGCGCCGAAAGGAGTATGTGCAATAAGTTCGGCTAGTGTTTATTTTTAATTTAGGCGATTTGGTCTAATAACTTAGGCATGATGTCTTCGTATGCGTGACTTTGATTGGTATTAAGTCGAAATATGGTTCGTGTAGTGGAAATTGCACGGGATTAATAAATATTAAAAAGACCCCAGCTGCAAAGGAATAATCAATAATTCGTTATTGTTTATTCCTTTGCAGCACCTCAACTACGAAATACATATGTACTTTTATTACATTGTGTTTACCTAGAACACAGTATTATCTGGCGATATCTAAACACTTAACTAATAAACTTGTTTACATAAGAAATTTTATTAAATATGATGCTTATTGCTTGTGTGATGCTTCGCAAATCACATGGCACAACACCAATACAAGGAAGGTTCCGTCTGTTGGGTTGACGAGTTGAGACGAAAGTTCAATGGTATTATATTGTCAAAGGAAAGGTATAAAAATACTACAAGAGTTCAATTCTCTTTGTTCCTAATGAAAACAAAAATAGTAATAAGATATGATATATTAGGCGAATTGTCCGTTCAAAATAGGATTTTACAGGAAAACAGAGAAAAGCGTGGTGTGGTGTATATATTTGGACTAACAAGATATACAATAAAACTTATGTTGGATCAAGCATAAATTTATCCAAAAGAAAAAAATTTGTCAAATACTTGAACCGGGATGCTTTGTCTAAAACTCGTATCTTAATTAATTTAGCACTCTTGAAGTACGCACGAAATAATTTTAGCCTAGATATTATTGAATATTGTTCTCTTAAAAACGTTATTGAAAGGGAACAATTTTATCTAGATAACCTAAAACCCGATTATAATATTTTAAGGCATGCTGGTTCTTCGTATGGTTACAAATGAGACAAGCATATTAAAAATAAGAAGCAGGCGTACTGTATCAGAAGCTACCCTGGCTAAATTGAGAACTAGAGTACAGACAAAAGAAAGAAACAAACAAACAAACAAACAAACAAACAAACAAACAAACAAAGAAACAAAGAAACAAAGAAACCAAGAATAAAATTAGGAAACCTATAGCTACACCCGTGTTGGTTGTTAATATAAACACAAATGAATGAAAAATCTATATGCCTATCTAAATTAGAAGCTGGTTTAGTATTGGGTGTTTCTGACTCTACCATTGGGGGTTACATAAGATCAGGAAAAGTTTTGTTGGGTAATTTTTTACTTTCACCCTGCCACCCTCTGAGATATAATCAGCAACTAAAGGAAACTACCATAGTTGGTAAGATGGGTTGAGCTGTAAACTCAACAGTGCTGAGCTTTTAAGAGTTCGAATCTCTTGTTTCCTATTAAGGTTAAAAACATTTTACATGCTCAGTTTTTATTTATAAGCAGTAGCACAAGCAAGCGTAAACAGATTTATACCCAAAGAGTATAATTTAACGGTAAAATAGGAAGCTTCAAACTTCAAATTCTCAGTTCAAATCCGAGTATTCTTGAGATATGTTTTATTTAAAAATATAACTATTATTTGCTAATAGCCTTTGTAGCTCAACGGTAGAGCGAGATACTGTTAATATTTTGATGAGTGTTCGACTCACTTTAAAGGCTGTTTATGTAGCGCTTATTGTTTGTGCTATCATAAACGATGGCAATACTTTTTCTGTACCGCAATGAATGTTTTTATAAGGATTACTATGCCTTGACCACCTTAAAACTTTATTCAGGGATTTCCCATCCAAAAGCGTGTTAGCTTAATTGGTTAAGCGATGTGTTTCGGCCACAAGGATTGTAAGTTCGAGTCTTATACGCGCTACCTGTGAAAAAGAGCCACGTATTCTCATTAAAAGAAAAGGAGCTATGTAGAAATAAAAGCTATGTAGTTAAACCATGAGATATAAACTCTTTACAACTTAATATGATTAATAGCTTATTGCTTATAAATGAAACTTTTACTAATGGTTACAGGGCGGAAGCCTTAGACCTTATATCCTTGGCTTCTATATTATCGGGTATTTTTGTTATAATAAGTAAAAACCCTATAGTGTCAGTGTTGTTTTTAATAGGACTCTTTTTAAGCATAGCATGTTATTTACTAGTTTTAGGTATAAACTTTATAGGTTTATCATATTTATTGGTTTACGTTGGAGCTGTTTCAATCTTATTTTTATTTATACTAATGTTAATAAACGTGAGAATATCTGAGCTTTTGAATGATACTAGTAATAGTATACCATTAGCGTTATTAATAGCCGTGTCTTTTAATTATTTTGTACATCAAATACTACCTCTCAATTTATCAAGCTCTAATATGATTGAAACATCAGAATATATTACATTTGATCAATTTGTTAATTATATAAATGGATCTTACAATTTATCTACTAGTGAACTAATATTTGTAACTACTAATATCTGAGATGGTAGTGTGGCAGAAACAACACATATAACAAGTATAGGTAACATTATGTATACAAGTTATTCTATATGGCTTATAATAACATCTATAATACTATTATTAGCTATGGTTGGCGCCATTGTTATAACAATAAAACAAAATGATTAGACTAGCTTATATTTATGTAAACTATTGCGTTAATTATCATTTAAAGTAAACAACAGTACGTATTATTTTATATGATTGTTAATAAATCTAGAGACTTTAGTTTAATTGGTAAAATATGTGACTTTTAATCATCATTATATGGGTTCGATTCCCGTAGGTCTTAAACAAACCAATTGTTAATAGATACATTTATGTATATGATGCTTCGCAAAACATAGTTTATATTATTAGTGCTCTGCTTTTTCTTTTCTATTCTGATTTTTTATGAGAAAAGATGAGAAAAGATGAGCAACATATAAGGGAATTAGCTCAAGGGTAGAGCAACCGTTTTACACACGGTAGGTTAGGTGTTCAAATCACCTCTTCCTTATTGTTTACTAGCGAAGCTGCTGTGTATTCGTAAAATTAAATGTAATACTTATATGACAAAATTAGTAAGGAGTAATTTTCAAGCTCATCCTTTTCATCTTGTTTCTCCCTCACCTTGGCCTATTTTTACATGTATATCTCTTTTAGCTCTTACTACATCGGGTGTTTTAACAATGCACGGCTTTCCTTTAGCACAGGATTTTCTGTACATGGCTTTACTTCTAGTAATCTTTTCCATGTCATTTTGATTTAGAGACATTATTAGTGAGGCAACATACTTAGGTAATCATACTTTAGCTGTACAAAGGGGTATAAATATGGGAGTTGCGTTGTTTATAGTTAGTGAAGCATTGTTTTTTTTGGCTATTTTTTGAACATTTTTTCATAGTGCATTATCTCCTGCTGCAGAAATGGGAGCTCAGTGACCACCCAAGGGTATAGATTCTGTTAATCCGTTTGAGCTACCTTTACTAAACACAGTTATATTATTATCATCAGGCTTTACAGTTACTTATGCCCACCATTCTTTAATACAGGGAAATAGAAGTGGAGCCTTGTATGGTATAGTGCTTACTGTAATGTTAGCCTTAGTTTTTACTGGTTTACAAGCTTTAGAGTATACAGTTTCTTCATTCACATTATCTGATAGTACATATGGTTCTTGTTTCTACTTCGGGACAGGTTTTCATGGTCTTCACGTAATGATAGGAACTGCTTTTATAGGTGTAGGCTTATGAAGAGTATTAGCTTACCACTTTACTGAAAACCATCATCTAGGTCTAGAGTCTTCTATACTTTATGACATTTTGTTGATGTTGTTTGATTAATTCTTTTTATTTCTATTTATTATTGAGGATCTTAGTTAAGCGTGTTAGTATATTTATTACTATAAATATATATAGCGGCCATAGGTTAATGGTAGACCATTCGTCTTCCAAACGATGTGTGTCGATTCAAGTTCGACTGGCCGTAAATTATATGATTTAGAGTTAGTAGCTTAATTGGCAAAGTGCCTTCTTGTCGAGAAGGATGATGTCGGATCGTAACCGGTCTAACTCGTTTATAATTTGGGCAAGCTTTGCTCCATTTTCATAAAATGAAAGCGAGGGAGGGAGGGAGGAAAAATTGCCATAGGTAAGGCAGGATATTTGCTAAATATTGTGTAATAAACACCTGGATGTTCGAATCATCTTTTTTCCGTAAAGATTCAATTCTATTAAAAAAAATAATAAACTGTTTTCATGCCATGGATGCTTTGCAAAACAAACAACTTTAGTTGTTAGTATTTTCTTGCGAAGCATGCGAAGCATGCGAAGCATGCGAAGCATGCGAAGCATAGGTATTTTTTATGAATTTAAAATAAAGGTTCCTTAACTTAACTGGTAAAGTATACTTTTGATGAGAGTAGGTTCGGCGTTCAAATCGCTGAGGAATCATTTACTGTTGTGAAGCATCATATTTACTTTAAGAGAATTGACCGAGTGGTTTAAGGTGATAAGCTTGAAACTTATTTGATTAAAATGATCACATCCGTTCGAATCGGATATTCTCTGAAGTAAGCATAGACATATAAAAAAAAATTATATTTATATACGGGTTAGAGCTAGGTTGGTTAGGCGTCTCATTTGGGTTGAGGAAGTGTTATGTTCGAATCATAATGACCCGATTTACCTTACCATGTGCTTGGCTGATAATAAGAATGGTAAAATAATAGATCCTAAATATAATCCACACCAGTAGTGTAAATGATATGGAAAGTATTATTTTTGTCATTTCTTCTATTCTCTTAGGGAATAGATGATAAAATGACATACAAGTATACAAAGAGATTGTTATGGAATCATAGCTATATATCAAAGAGAGATAGCCTTAATGGTTATCTAAACTATACATGCGCTTTTGCATGTTCAACTCTAATAAGAAATTATGTGTCTTAAAAATAAACGAAGTGAATTGAAATATCTTACTAACTTCAGGAAAATAAATCAAAAGAGATTCTTTAAGTAATGTGAATGAAATAAGAAAAGTCTTAAACAAGTAAAATGGAGTGCATATCTGTTTGAATAAAAGGGGAACCTTCCTCTAAGACTAAATATGATATATATGCGATAGCGAATAGTACCGTGAGGGAAATGATATAAATAGCAGTTTTATAAGCAGCTCAAAAAAAGTTTAAATAAACAATAAGAGCGTACCTTTTGCATAATGGGTCAGCAAGTTAATGTTTGATGCGAGCAGTTTAGAAGTTTACAATTAACAGTTACTTTAACTATTGCGTAGATAAAACAATTATGATATAATGATGTAGTATCAAAAATTAGACCCGAAGCTTAGTGATCTTACCACAATCAGGATTATAAAAGTCCGAACGGGTTATCGTTGTAAAGATATCCGAAGAATTGTGGTAAGTTAGTGAAAGACAATACTGACTAAGATAGCTGGTTTTCTGCGAAACCTATCTGAGTAGGTAATTTAAATAGAATATCAGAAGGTACAGAATTGTGATCTCATGCAACTAGTACTCATTTTTCCTGTTAATTTAGGAAAAAAAATAAAGTGCTTTTTGCGGACATTGGGGGGTCGTGAAGACTCTATCAGTGAGTATTTGTTCTCGGAAGGACTAGATATGAATATTGAATAATCAGACATAGTACGAAGAGGTTGTATGTCTAAAGGGAAACAGCCCAGAACAAGAGTTAATAAGGTTCCAAAATTATTGTTAAGTGAAATTAAGGCAGTACTTATCCAAAACGGCCAGCGAATAGGCTTAGAAGCGGCCATTTTCTGAAGACCTCGTAACAGAGCACTGGTTTTGTTTTAATGATAAAACCACCGATAATTTAACGGATCTAAACAATATACCGAGACCTTGTCCAAATATATTAATGTATCTAAATTTTACATTGTATATTAGGGGTAGCGGAACATTGGGGAAGTTTCTTATTATGCCTTTATAAGGCATAAAAATAATTAACAACCCAAGCGATAATGCTGACATGAGTAACGATAAAGGGGAATACCCTCGCCTAAAGCTTATGGAATTTAATTAAAGTTACGGCCTCTAAGTTTATTATATATTTAATGAATAATCTGTTATTTATTAATAATCCCAAAGGGGGTAAACGATGAGCAAATCTAAGATTTATAGAAAATATCATTTTTACATAGTGACAAATGATCTGGAAAACTGTATATCTCGTTTGCTAAATAGGAATAAACTAAAACAGATGATATGTTTAGTAGATGCTTTACCGTACCTAAATACTACCACAAGTAAGCAAGTAGAGTATACGAAGGCGTTCGAGTGAACAATCATTAAGGAACTCGGCAAATTGACTCGCGTAACTTCGGGAGAAGGTGGGCCGTCCCTTTTGATTAATATCAGATATGGGATAGGAGGCACAGAATGGTGTTGTACGACTGTTTAATTAAAACAAAGCACGCTGCAAAGAAATAAATTCGAAGTATTGGGTGTGATCTCTGCCCGATGGCGGCTGGCTATCGGATTTGCTTAGTTGACTAATATAAGCTAGGCTTTGAAGGAACCCCCGTTCAATGGCGGCTTTACCTATGAGGGCCCTAAGGTAGCGGAATACCCTGGCCGTTAAATGCGGTCTTGCATCAATGATGTAACGATACAACAGCTGTCTCAATGATTGGCTCGGTGAAATTGTAATAACTGTGCAGATACAGTTTACCTCTAGTTGGACGAGAAGACCCTATGCAGCTTTACTGTTGCTAGTTACCGAATATGATATAATGAGTTTTAGTATATAAGGTAATTGGTGAGATAAAATTGAAACACCTTTACTTCATTTATCATATTATATAAACCTTACCAGGGAATAGGTCTAGTAATGGCCATTTCTTAAAGAATTCATGTTAACACATGAGCACTGGTTGCAACATTTTATAGGAACAATTGCTAGGTGGCAGTTTATGCGGGGCACAGATCCCATAAAAAGTACCTGGGTGTATCCAAATTCATTTCTGTAAAATTGCGAGATGCAATTAAATATGTACAGGCTTTTCTCATAAGAAAAATGGCCTACATGTTTTTTATTTTTAGTCTGAAGTTGGTGTTATTTCAATGTTTTTTTAATATTTTATTGCTAATTCAGTTATATATCCATTTAAGTTGGAACTTTTTTTTTTTTTAAGTAAGATTTTCCCTATTATAAATTATAGATGTAATTAAATTGTTATGCCTTTGTTATCAGCAACCTCCAACCAAAAAATAATTTTCTTACCAAAAAAGCATACATAAGTTAATAGGATGTTTATAACAAAAGGCCCCCCACCTGGCTGGTGAGGGACAAATAAAAGATTAAATAATGATTTTTATTGTTTACCAGAATATTTATCTGCATACCAACCCGGAAAAATTATCTATATTCTTACCACCACCACATATCTGGTTAAATGATATTTACTCTACTTGTCAAGTTTAACGGCTTAATCTTGCTTTACTGTTTGACTTACACGTCTTTCAGTCGCGTAAGCGGGGCATATGATCACAAGATGCAGAAAGGAAAGGTCTTGGATTATTGAAAAAGCTACGCTAGGGATAACAGGCTAATTGCGCCAGAGAGTTCAAATTGAGTGCGGAGTTTGGCACCTCGATGTCGGCTTAGCTCATCCACATGAATGCAGGAGTCATGAAGGGTTCGACTGTTCGTCGATTAAGGAGCTACACGAGCTGGGTTAAATACGTCGTGAGACAGTATGGTTTCTATCTTCTAGAGGAAGTTAGAATAAAATAAGGATAGCCCCTTGTACGAAAGGAGTTGGGTATATTAACCTATGGTTTACCTGTTGTTTATCTTTCTATATTAATATAGTTCTACAAGGACCACAATGTCTTTTATAACTGTGATCTGTAAGTTTATAGCTGAGTGTTCAATCCACTAAGTACTATGACTTACACTGGAATTTTATTTTTCACTAAAATAAGAGGGTAAAAATAAACTGAAATAGATGATGTACCTGATAAAAAGGATAGGCATGGCAGGAAGGCTACGTTAGTTAATGATAAGTGCTGAATGCATATAGGCACGAAACATACCTTAGGATATTCTTAAATATATGTAGTTTAATACTACGATTTTAGCTCCTTTTTATTTTTCAGTTTATATATGCTATTAATTTCGAGTAAAAAAAAAAATTACTAAATAGACACACCGCGTATATCCCTGAAATTACACTCCGGATTTTAATAAAAATATATGACTCAAGATAAAAACAGGATCTTAATTAATAGGTCTAAGTTTAAAGAATTGTGATGTTCTTAGGCGTTAGGTACTAATTTTATAACCTACTAAGTAATACGTTTATCTATATATTGCTGTTTACATATTTGGATTTAATATATAATATTATTCTATGCCTAACTAAATACGAGTTTTATGCCTGGTTAGCATAAAAGTAATGCTACCGTTTTGTAATCGGTGGAAGCAAGTGCGATACTTGCACTGGGCTTACTTTATTTTTCTTTTTTTTTTCTTAAGAAGAAAATCAATAAACAAGAAAATCATAAAGTACCTTACCACTCGTAATCTAGGCCCAGTCGTCAAACGGTTAGGACGTAGTGCTTTCACCATTAGAATACGGGTTCGATTCCCGTCTGGGCTATACAGTTGTTTTATCAACAAAGAGAGTATTATATGTTATAATTCATGCGGATTGATGTAATAGTAACATAGCTGACTCATTACCAGTCTATAGGGGTGCGAATCCTTTATCCGCATATAGGCTTTTTGGTGTATCATGCTCCGCAACTCATTTATTAATACTATGTCATGCTCCGCAACTCATATTAATAAGCCACTTTTTAACCTGAGTTGTTAAATAGCACAGTAGACTGGTTATATCATATAGTATAACTATATAGTTATGGCATTATTAAGCAAATCTAGACGATTTCATAGATAGTTTTTAATTTTAAGATGAAAAAACTTAGATTGGACCTGATCCAATTATAGAGAGTTAAAAACACACATAACTACTCAAGTATGTTAGGGGTGTTTATTTGTGCTTTTATTTACCAATTCATGCTATACTTAGCAACAAGATTACTTATGTTGCTAACGAAGTATAGCATGAAAACCGTTTGTTTATAGATTTGTTGCGAAGCATCATGTTAAGAGATTATATATATTTCATATAAGCCTAAAAAGGCTATAGCGTAATTGGTAAAGCAAGCTGCTCATGACAGCTCAGATGAGTGTTCGAATCATTCTGGCCTTAACATTGCAAGTATATTTGTATGGTTATGTTGCTAACGAAGTATAGCATCACAAATAGAAGTCCGAGTGCTGGAATTGGTAGACAGTGCGAACTTAAGATTCGCTGATTTAATATCGTAAACGTTCAAGTCGTTTTTCGGATAAAGTTTTTAATTATAAAAAAGCGATGCATTGTGAAATAATAATCTATTAGCTAATAGTATTGTTAGTTGTTTTTTCCTTATGATTTTCAGAAAAAAATCAGAAAAAGATCAGAAAAGATCAGTAAAGGGGATATAGTTTAATTGGTAAAACGTCTATTTTGCACATCGTTAATTTGGGTTCGACCCCCACTGTCTCCAATGCTAATTTAAGTGTATATTTTTATAATGTATAGTTCTAGTTATACCTTAATACTTATTTTATTATGTAAATACAAGTATACAACATAGCCTAAGAAGCTCAATTGGTAGAGCAAAACTCTGAAGATGTTTAGGCTGTAAGTTCGAATCTTATCTTGGGCATTCATAGGTATATCCAGTATACGACTACTTTATTATCCTAACATATAATATTATGATTATTGTAAAGTGTTCAGCAAAGCAGATAGTTATACATAAAAAAAGAGTAATGATGGAATTGGTATACATGAATTAAAATAGATATGTTGGAATTGGTAGACAATTTCCATTTAGGATGGAATGGCTTAGGCCGTACAAGTTCAAGTCTTGTTATCTGTACATGGAAAACACAATATGACTAAAACTAAACAAAAAAGGCTGTATTATCAATCGCGTTCGCAACGATAATATGCTAAGCATGGGGTCAGGCATATATGCTTACAGGTTAATTTTCGACGAAATTAGGTTTTACATAGGTTCGGCTATCAATTTAGCACAACGTTTCAGGCAACACAGATATAAATGTTCTAAATATAAAGGTAATAATAACAAATTTTATAACGCAGTTAAAAAATATGAGTGAAATAACTTTGAATATGGTATATTAGAAAATACCAACTTGGTAAATAAGGCAATAGTAAATATAGAGCAAAACTACTTAAATAAATATTTACCATCGCTAAATACTAGTAAAAAAGCAGGGTCTATGCTAGGTTATAAGCATTCAGATAGGGACAAACTGAAAATGGGTGATTTACGTAGAAGTAAGTCATACAAATGAGCGTTTAAACCAGGTAGCAAACGTATAGTAAGTGAAAAAACTAGAAATAAACTAAAATTGAGGACAAGAGGGACTCCGGTGTGCATATACGATAAAAACTGGAATTTAATAAAATCATTGCCTACTATGAAAGAAGCAGGTAATTTTGTGGGCTTGTCCTACTCTAGTGTAAGTAAATATATATCAAAAGGCACTTTTTGAAATGACAAATATTACTTTAAATACGGCTAATACGGTAATTCCCCCCCCCCTTTTTAATCTTATCCGTTCAAGTCGGATTTACCTTATATAATCAATATTTTAAGCTTTAATGTGATGATATCGACACATTCATATATGTTGTAGACTAATCGGTAAGTCATAAATTTTTGGTATTTATTATTGGGTGTTCGAATCACTCCAACATAATGTTAAATTATTTGTTTTTATATAACATATCTAACAAATAAATGATATAGGTGGTTATAGCTCAATTGGTAGAGCAACTGTATGTGGAACAGTAAGTTCCCTGTTCGAGCCAGGGTATCCACCCTTCTTTTTCTTTAGAAAAATCAGTTACAATACCTAAGCTTTACTAAAAATTATAACAAGCGCTTTTTTTCTAAGGAAAAAATAAAAAATTAAAATAAAATATATAAGCCAGGATAGTTCAACTGGTTAGAACGTTAATTTCATGCATTAAGAATGGGAATTCGAGTTTCTCTCCCGGCTAGCATTTAATGCAATTTTTTTATAGCTTTTTTTTACACTGTCATATCTGACATGTAAAAATCTCTTATTAATTGGTTGCTGACGAAGTATGGCATCACCCTTTAGTTTTTATAAATGAAATACAAATTAGGCGCTTACTGAGGAAAATGTAAGGTAGGTTTGAACCCTCAAAAAACAATGATTATTTATTCTATTTTATTTTTATTATTATCTAATGCCGTCACACTTAGACGTGAAAAGTCTATTATTTATTCCAGAGATGCAATAATAATTTTGCTTTTTTCTTGTTTAATTGCCTTAAAAAGCTTAAACATGTACTTTTTATATAAAGGTATAGGTTTATACGGTGGTCTTTTTCATGTTACACCCATCACACAAACTTTCCATATATTCATTTTTTTCGTAAGTGCTATCATCTTACAGTTAACTGCTTTCTACCCTAGAAAAGTTTGAATTAAAAACTATGCTAGCTTATACAATCTATTTTTTAAAAATTTCATATATGATACAAACATTGTTAATAAGATGGGGCAACAATATAGGATTATTGAATATCCTTTAATTATATTATTTATAATAATAGGGGGTACTTTTTTAGTATCCGCTAGTGATATAGTTTCTATATTTTTGTCTATAGAGTTACAAAGTTATGGTTTATATTTATTGTCTACACTTTACAGAAATTCTGAATTATCCACATCTGCAGGTCTTACTTATTTTTTATTGGGGGGTTTATCTTCTTGTTTCATACTACTAGGTACAAGTCTATTGTATGCGAATTCTGGTACAACAAGTTTAGATGGTTATTATGTGATAACCGGTTTATCTAGCCTAGCCAATGAATATACAAATAATATATTGGATTGATATAAACCTTTATATTTAAACATATCTCTTTTAATTATGTCAGTAGGGTTCTTATTTAAGATATCCGCTGCACCGTTTCATTTTTGAAGCCCTGATGTGTATGATGCTATCCCTACAATAGTAACAACTTTTGTTGCAATAATAGCTAAAATATCTATACTTATCTTTTTGTTAGAAATAATTCATTATACTAGTAATTTTTATTTCGCCTTTAGTTTTAGTTGAACAACTGGCTTACTTTTTAGCTCTTTTTTATCTTTAATAATAGGTAGTGTGTTAGGTCTATCACAGTTTAGAATAAAAAGACTATTCGCGTATAGTACAATATCACACCTAGGCTTTATACTATTAGCCTTAAGTATTAACAGTTTAGAATCTATTCAGGCCTTCCTATTTTACTTAATGCAATACTCAATTTCAAATCTAAATGCCTTTGTTTTATTAATTAGCATCGGTTTCTCCTTATACCCTTTTGTAAATAACGGTCCTCTGAGATATCAGTATAACAATTTATTAGATAGAAACAACTCACCTATACAACTTATTAGTCAATTAAAAGGTTATTTTAATCTTAATCCTGTATTAGCTTTGAGTTTAGCCATTACTTTTTTTTCTTTTGTAGGTATACCTCCTCTTATAGGGTTTTTCGCAAAACAAATGGTACTGTCCGCAGCATTAGATAGTGGTTACGTTTTCTTAACTTTAACAGCTATATTAACTAGTGTTATAAGTGCTGTTTATTACTTAGGTGTAATTAAACAAATGTTTTTTAATGAACATCAATATAAATTAAACCAAGACCTTGAACATACAAAATTTAAAGCTAATGTTGTATCATCTGTAAATGATGAGGGTTATGTAGACACATTGAGCTTTAAATTTAATAATATAGTATTATCATCTTGTTTAACTATTACTATCTCTATATTAACCTTAACATTACTATTGTTTATATTTACTCCTGAAGAGTCCATAAGTATGGCTAATATATTAGCACTTATATTGTTTAATCCTTAAATGTCTAGTACAATCTTTTTTTTCTTATTTATACCCTTGTTAGCTCTTATATTACTGGCGGTTAATTTAATATTTGCTCCTCACAATCCTTATATGGAAAAAAATAGCGCATTTGAATGTGGTTTTAGCTCATTTTTGGGTCAGAACAGAACACAGTTTAGTATTTCTTTTTTCATATTTGCTTTATTGTTTCTGCTGTTTGATTTAGAGATCTTATTAGTTTATCCTTATCTTGTAAGTGCTTATACTAATGGTCTATATGGTTTAATTGTTATGTTAATGTTCCTTTTAGCATTAACATTAGGTTTTGCTTTCGAACTGGGTAAAAAAGCACTCTTTATTGATAGTAGACAAATGTCTAATGTGGCAACTAATGCTACTAATAATTCGCCAATTAATAATTCTAGTACTACTTCTAGTACTTGTTCTACTAAATCTTTAGTTAAACAAGCTGATATTTCTCAAAATGTGGGGCTTTTATACATAACCAATGATAGCGTCTCTTATGATATTATTTCGGATAAATTTAAATCTTTTAGTGTTACTAGCACTATACAAGTTGGGGTTCCTATGGTTAACAAAAAATTCTTTTCTAATACGTCATATTGCATGGCTGGTGAGTCCTCTAATGATAACACATCCTCAGATTTACCGGACTTAGTTAATAGTCGAGCTATTGGCAAATGAGATAGTAGTACAGTTCCTGATACTGTTTCTCAACGTGAAAATGACACGTTTGATCATAACAGGTATATTAAGGACCAAGCAGAAAACGCTAAAATTCGGCATGATAATAGGGAGGGCTTTCACAAACAATGTATTGATGTAAGTGACTTTGTTACTTCAAAGTCTGGTAAACTACATTCCGATCTTGAAAGTAAGGATATTCGAGAGATGGCTAAAGATATTAATAAGGCTGAGCAAAAAGAAGAAGCACAAAAACTTTATGATGCTTATCATGATGAGATAATTACGGTTTATAGTGTTGTTAAAGAAGATATTAATTGTGATAGACATCTTGAACTACGTTACTTAGTAGTAAAAGAAGATAATAAAGCTGTAAATGATGATACAAATATAGAACAAGAAAAGAAATTTATTACCAAATATAAGAAATTTATTAATAAATTTAGAGAATTTTATAGCTCCGTTTCTTATTTATCAAATTTTCCTTTCTGTCTATTTATGGTGAAAAGATTTATTCGAAACTACAATTTTTCTCGGTCTAGATATCATTATACTGAGCCCTATCTAATTAAAAAATCTAAATGAGATAACAGTATTGTTATATATATGCCTGCATCTTATATCACAAAGTATGGCAATCTTATGGAAATATTAAAATCTAGGGTAAATAAGGCGTGACATTATGAAGGTGCTTTTATAGTTATTAATAAAAATAAAAACTATATTTTTAAAGCTTATGGTTGAAATAGGTTTAATTATCGTTTTGAATTATTTAGTACAATAGATTTAATAAACTTAATATTTGAAACTACAAAATCAGTAAATAAAAGCCCAAATCAGGTAGATATTTTTATACACCTTCGGCCTGCTAAGTTTTTAGGGTTTAGGCTGCCTAAAAAAAAAAGGGTTTCTAAAAAAAAAAGGGTTTAGGCTGCCTAAATGTAATGAGATGTCTCCTACATCTTTTAGAATTAAGTATAGACATAGCATATATCTTACTTATAATTAGAATGATACTTATAATAATGATATAAAATAAGCTTTTTATTCCTTATTCCTTATAAAAAAAGCCACTCCGCTCAAATCAGTGTTTTGTGTGATTTACATGTTACTCAAATCACACATGCTTAAATTTTGTACAATCATAATGAATTTATCTTTAATACTATTTCTAATTGGAATCTTAGGATTTGTTTTAAATAGAAAAAACATAATATAATGCTTACTTGAATTGAAATAATGCTTTTGGCTATCACATTTTTAATATTGGTGAGTTCACTTAGCTTTGATGATATATTAGGAATATAAATAATGTATCTAGCCATAATCGTCTCACACATATTAGGTTCAATAGTTTCTGGTTTTTTGGTAGAAAAGTTGGTCTTATAATATCCTATGTATTGTATATAGGATATTATAGTTGGTTTAATATTATACATACCAATCGCTTATATAAAACAGATAAGTATATTGTTATTTATAACATTAGGTTTCCTGGTAACTAGTGTTTATCTGCTTAGTTGCAGAGCAATGATCGTTGGCACTTATCCTATTTCTCATATTTTGGGGGTATCTAAAATATTAGAGGTAGAAATACAGGAGCTCTATTATTTATTGAAAATAATTATAAATGATAGGGTATTATAACAGAAGGGTTCTATATAAAGTAATTAATGTAAATAACATATATTATATAGGGCATAAAGCCAATGTACTAACCTTATACAGTCACTCTAAAATAAACGCAAAGCGTCAAGTTTCACATGATACATAACGCGAGCTACACATGTTTAAAATTTATACAATTATAATGAATTTATCTATAATACTTTTTTTAATAGGAATCTTAGGATTTGTTTTAAATAGAAAAAATATAATCTTAATGCTTATTTCAATTGAAATAATGCTTTTGGCTATCACATTTTTAATATTGGTGAGTTCACTTGGTTTTGATGATATATTAGGACAAACTTATGCTATATATGTTATAGCAATAGCTGGTGCAGAATCCGCTATAGGATTAGGTATATTAGTAGCTTTTTATAGATTAAGAGGTAGTATAGCAATACAACATAAATAATGTATTTAGCCATAATCATCTTACCTATATTAGGTTCAATAGTTTCCGGGTTTTTCGGTAGAAAAGTTGGAGTTAGCGGAGCACAGTTAATTACGTGTTTATCTATAATAATAACAACATTTATGGCAACGATTGGTTTTCTTGAGGTAGGTTTAAATAATATACCTGTATCAGTTTTATTATTTAGGTGGTTAGATTCAGAATCACTTAATGTATTGTGAGGATTTAACTTTGACTCTTTAACGGTTTCCATGTTAATACCTGTACTAATAGTTTCTTCTTTAGTGCATATATATTCAATAGGTTACATGAGTCACGATCCTCGAGGACACGTAAGGGGAAAACGTGTCTATGGGGAAAAATTGTCAAATTCCGGGGATATCCTAAAGCTTATGGTACCAAGCTATAGTCGAAAGGCTATAAGTGGCTGAACTAATTACTCAGGTATGGTAACAAGTCAGAAGATGAGTGAAAACGAAATGGACAATCGCGGATCTAAGTCAACCTTACTATTTAGTAAGGTTGTAAAAGAGCAACGAGTAAACGGCAGTTGATCTATTAAGCCATATTTAATAGATTTAAGATGTACTCTAGGGGGTTTTGAAAGAAACGGAGGGATAAAACTCAGTTTCAACATGCAACAAGGTTGAAATTCCTATGTCAAAGTCCCATCTAAGCAATTCGGTTTAAAAAAACTATCTACCTATAATTCTACAATTATAAAGGCTGGTCTACTATCTGGTTTAATAGATGGTGAGGGTTCATTTAGTATAATAATAGATAGAAATATAACGCGTAAACTAGCTTGACGTGCTCAATTGAAATTTCAAATAGGTCTACATACTAAAGATCTTAACTTATTATATTTATTACAACAATACTTGGGTGGTATTGGTTCTATTCATTTAGCTAAAAATCGAGAGATAGTTAATTATTCAATAGATTCTATTGAAGATTTAAATAAACTTATTGTTCATTTAGAAAAACATCCTTTATTAACTCAAAAAGCCGCTGATTTATTATTATTTAAAGAAGCGGTAAAACTTGTAAATAACAAAGCTCATCTTACTGTTCAAGGTTTAAATGAAATAATTAATATAAAAGCATCTATGAATTTAGGTTTATCTGAGATGTTAAAATCAGAGTTCGCTGATTATATTCCAGTTGAAAGGCCTGCAATAAATTTAGATAAAGTTATCTTAGACCCTTATTGAATTTCAGGGTTTGCTAGTGCTGAAGGAAATTTTGATGTTCGTATACCATCAACTAATAGTAAATTAGGTTATCGGGTACAATTGAGATTTAGAATAACTCAACACAGTAGAGATATTAGATTAATGGAGAAAATCCTTGAATATTTTGGGTCAGGAAATATATACAAATATGCAGGTAAGTCAGCTGTTAGTTTAACAATAGTTGACTTTAACTATATTACCAATACTATAGTTCCATTTTTTAATAAATACCCTGTAACTGGTATAAAACTTTATGATTATCTTGATTGATGTAAAATTCATAGCTTAATGATTAATCGTTCTCATCTTACCATTGAGGGTATAAGTTCCATTAGAGAGATAAAGTCTGGTATGAATAAAGGTAGAAGTTTTTAAGATAAATAACCATTGTTAGTGTCTAACACATAATAAACCAATTGTAGGATAAATTTGACTTAAATGCATAATCAAAGGTTTTTTAGTTACTTAAGTTTGTTCACTTTTATGATGATTGTACTTGTCACAGCAAACAATTTTTTATTAATGTTTGTAGGTTGAGAAGGTGTAGGGGTGTGTTCCTATCTATTAGTAAGCTTTTGGTTTACTAGGATAGCAGCTAATCAAAGTTCCATGTCTGCCTTCTTAACTAACAGAGTAGGTGATTGCTTTTTAACATTGGGTATGTTTGCTATGATATGAACCTTTGGTAACTTAGATTATTCTACGGTATTTTCATTAGCTCCTTACATAAATGGAATGATAGTAACTATCATTGGTATTTGTTTATTAATTGGAGCTATGGCTAAAAGTTCTCAAATTGGTCTTCATGTTTGACTACCTCTTGCTATGGAAGGTCCTACGCCTGTTTCTGCACTAATTCATGCAGCTACTATGGTGACTGCTGGTGTGTATTTATTAATGCGAACTTCCCCCTTAATAGAATATAGTTCAACAGTTTTAATCCTTTGCTTATGAATAGGGAGTATTACTACTGTATTTAGTTCTTTAATTGGTTTATTCCAGCAAGATATCAAGAAGGTTATAGCCTATTCCACTATGAGTCAATTGGCTCAAGAATTTATTAAATTCAGGCATCAAACTATATGCGTAGAAATTATAACTATAATCAATTCGCAGATAACCAAAGCTCGTGATAATAATCACATTAAGTATAATCTTTTTAATTCGTTTACCACTATAAATATGAGGTGGCTTCATAGTACTATGTTTGAAAAACGAAAGGTTAAATTTATAAGAAAGTTAGTAGGAATTTCAGAGGCCATACGTTTGATATTAGTCTTTTTAAGCTTAAATTTTAGAAATCTAAATTCATTTATTTTTTCATGCAATACTTCATTAGCAACTGAAGGCTTGCTAAGCAAGCCCTCAGCTTGTTACACACAAACAAATATATTGCCTTATACATCTTGTCGTATTCCAGTTACTAAGTATCTAGGGCAAGATATTGTAAATAATACAACCACTGATTTAAACGCATTAAATTTTAATGAGTGATTGGCTGGTTTGATAGACGGTGACGGTTATTTTTTATTAACAAAAAAAGGATATGTTAGCTGTGAAATCTGTATGGATGCTCGTGATAAAAAGGCACTATATTTAATACTACACAAGTATGGAGGGTCTATAAAATCAGTTTCAGGGGCCAAAGCTTTTAAATATAAATTACGTAATAGAAAAGGTTTATTGCATTTAATAAACGACATAAATGGCTTAATTAGAAATCCCATTCGTTTATTACAAATGAATAAATTATGTAACAAATATGAAATACTTATAAAATATCCTAAGCCCTTAACATACAGTAATGGATGGCTAAGTGGCTTTATAGATAGTGATGGTTCTGTATATCTTAATGAAAAATCAGGGCAAATATTTATTAGCATTACCCAAAAAAACAGATTTTTACTAGAGCCTCTTGTTAGTTTGTATGGTGGCAGAATAGATATACTTAGTCCTAAAATAGAAGCATTTAAATACGTAGTTTATAGGAAAAATGAGCTGTTTTCACTTATAGATAACTATTTTTCTAAATATCCTTTAAAGACTGAAAAGTTTAAAAGAATATGTCTTATAAAACAGTTTTACGACTTACGAACATACTGTAACAAAAATAACATACATGACATAAACAAGTTAAATGAATGAGTGTCATACAAAGATAAATGGGAAAAATTTAAAGATTAATAAAGAAATGGTCCAAGATATACAAAGGTATATTTCGCAATTAGGGATGATGGTTATAGCAGTAGGTTTATCTTCATACAACATTGCTTTATTTCATCTAGTAAACCATGCGTTTTACAAAGGGCTCTTATTTTTAGGGGCAGGTGCTGTAATACATGCTGTAGCAGATAATCAAGACTTTAGGAAATACGGTGGTTTAATATCATTTTTACCGTTAAGTTACTCAGTTATGCTGATAGCTTCTCTTAGTTTAGTAGCTTTCCCTTTTATGACTGGTTTTTATTCTAAAGACTTCATACTTGAATCTGCTTATGGACAATTTCATTTATCTAGTGTTGCTGTATACTTTATAGCAACTATCGGTGCTATGTTTACCACATTATACTCAGTTAAGGTTTTATATCTAACATTTTTAACTAATGCCAATGGACCTCTAATAAACTATAAAAGAGCACATGAAGGCGATGTATTTATGAGTTTGCCTTTAATAATTTTAGCAGTTTTTTCCATATTGTTTGGTTATATAACCAAAGATATGTTTATAGGTATGGCTTCTGGTTTCTTTTCTGATAATAGTTTATTTACACACCCTTTACATGAAATTATGCTAGAAACTGAATTTGCTGTTCCTACTCTGTTTAAATTATTACCTTTTTTCTTAACTGTTACATTAAGTGCTCTTTCTCTAATCTTATCTGAGTTCTTATCTAAATCACTTATTTACTTTAAGTTAACTAGAATGGGTTACAACATCTTTAGCTTTTTTAATCAACGTCTTCTAATTGAATTGTTTTATAACAAATATATCACTCGTTTTATTCTCAATTTAGGAGCACAAACTACAAAGGTTTTAGATAAAGGTTCCATAGAGTTATTAGGACCATATGGCTTAGAAAAAGGCCTACTTAGATTAAGTAAAAGTCTAAGTAGCTTGGATACTGGCATTATCACATCCTATGCCTTGTATATTTTAATAGGTTTAATATTATACATATTAATACCTTACATTTCTTTAATAGATATAAGTATACTGTTGGGTATAATATCCTGTTTACTAAGCATAACCGTAAATACGTTTTCTCTTGGTATACCGCAGCCTCATTTATCTGTGTATTTACCCATACAGAGTGGTTTCTTTAAATCTTTAATGGGTAAATTTAATCTTAATTGATTAACATTTCCCCTCTTCATTTCTATAGTTATTGGTGTTGGCTTGTATTTATGTTACAGGTTACCTATGCGTTTTATGTTAGGTGAGTTAGATTTATTAATATACTATCCATTATTTAACCTTATAGTTACTTTGTGTAGTATAATCATTATAGCTAATTTAATAGAAAAAAAGCTAAACCCTAAGCAAATGTGCTTTGCTGTATTATTCGCTTTTTTTTCTATCCTGTTATTGTTTGTAGATTTTAACTTCAAAGAGTTGGTTGCAGCTCTTTATAACCTAATATGATGATTCTGATTAATATTCTGATTATTACAGGATGCTAAAACACCTATAGGTATTGACATGCCATCTACCTTTCCTAAAAAACCATCTTCTATCGAAAATCCCCATTTAAAGATGGAAACAAGAGGTGAAGGTGAAGGTGAAGGTGAAGGTGAAAGAGGGTTTTTAAGCGGTGGGGATGGTCAAAGTGGTGATATCCGTAACCTACCAGGTACAACGGACGAACCTAACCAGAGTGATGGCTACGGTAGAGGTAATATTAATTGCAGAAATTGTGCTGCACAGGGTAGAGCGATCAAAGTGACACTCGGTTGAGGTTGTAGATGATGTGGTCTGGTACAAAGTCTTAAACCCGACTCTATTCATTGGCATACAGGAAAAAGGTTTGAAGAAGACAGTGCGCGATTTAAAGCTGAGTGACGTGCACTTCATAACCAGGCAGAGGGTAATAAAAAAGGGGACTCTGAACAAGTAACACCTGTGTCTCAAAGTAAAGGTACTTCATCTAACACTAGCAAATATGTTCCGCCTTACAAGCGGCAACTAGAACAACCTACCTCTAGCTCTACGTCAAAAAATCCTTCTTCTGCTCTTGTTCCTTCAGCATCCAATGAAAAGGGGTCTCTTGTTCCTTCAGCATCTGATCAAGAGCAGTTTCCTCCTCTTTCTAATAAGGCCTCTTCCTCTCAAAAACCTTCCGAGCTCACAAATGAACAGGCTAGTAATCCATGGTTTAGTAAGACAAGCTCTAGTAATACAGGCTCTAGTAATACAGGCTCTAGTAATACAGGGTCTAGTAAGACACGGTTTAGTAAGACACGGTTTAGTAAGACAAGCTCTAGTAATACAGGGTCTAGTAAGACAGGGTCTAGTAATACAGGGTCTAGCAATACAGGCTCTGGTAGTAAATAAAACAAGTAGGTTATTTTTAAAGATATTATATAAAGTGTTCTCTTTCAATTTAAAATAATAAATTTATTTAGCCTAGCTACCACTTTGCGCTCTGAGGACGTTTATATATATATATAATTAATTAGATAATTAGTACTGTATTTGCTATATATCTGTGCTTCTACAGTTTCGCTTGCTTCGTGTGCCGTGTTCCACAAGCAAGGCAAGAGACGAATTTTATATTCGTCTTTTTCTTCTTCTTCTTCTTCTTCTTCATGAAGAAGAAGATGAAGATGTATTGTAGATAACTGCTAGCTTAACTAGCGATCCCTTTTATTGCTTCGCATGCAATTACATATAAAAGGAAATATGCACAGAGTTCTCATCTTAGTCTTTAATACTAAGATGTGAATAGGAGAAGGGTATACTCATCTTAGTCTTTAATACTAAGATGTGTTACATAAAGCCAAGGATTAGCCATTATTTTGTATACACAATGTTATTATATATTATTATTACTAATGTGTTTGGTGTTATATCTAACCCATACAATCCCATCCTTTTAATATAAAGCAGAATAAGGTTACTAAGGTTATGGTAGTTATAAGCGGTGTTTTAGGTTTCCATACTTAGTACCAAAAATTAATTATTATTCTGCCTTTTAAATAGGTTACCTTTTTGAAGACTTTCTGGGTTTAGCTACAGCCTTAGCGTTTGTTTTAGGTTTATTACCAGCTAAACTATGTATGGGAGATGACTCCGTAGCAAATATACAAAAGTATCTTACTCCGTAGCAAATATACAAAAGTATCTTACTCCTAGACCAAAGCGTCTTATCCTGAACACTTATTATAATAGCCCTAGTGTCCCTATGAAATAAGACTTATATCGAAAACTCTAGATGTTTACATGTTGAATGTAAAGTGATTTCCTAATGAAAATTTATTCCTATCCATTGTTTCATTTGTCCCATTTAAATATATAATTATTAGGCTAGTTAAAGTCTTTTTAACTTCATTTTACAAAAAAAGGCTAGCTTACCCCTACAAAGTGGTTTATTCAAATCATTAATGGGGAAATTTAATCTTAATTGATTAACATTTCCCCTCTTCATTTCTATAGTTATTGGTGTTGGCTTGTATTTATGTTACAGGTTACCTATGCGTTTTATGTTAGGTGAGTTAGACTTACTAACATATTATGCATTATTTAACATTCTGGTTACCTTATGTAATATAACCATTATAGCTAATCTTATAGTAAAACAGGTAAATCCTAAGCAAATGTACCTTACTATACTTTTCCCCTTTTTTTTCTATGTTCTTATTTTGATTTGGTAGTGGTTACTATTGACAGTTGTATGCATCTATTATTGGGTTGTTTACACACTTACCATTTATCTGAGACAGCTTAAGGGATATATGGTGTAATCTAAATAATAATACAATGACTATGTCTTATGGTGGTACCACAACCTGCTATAAAACAAACCCATCCGAGCTCTCTAGCGGAGGTGGTGGTAGTAGTGATGGTATTAATAATACAGGAGGTGGTAGTAGCAGTACAGGAGGTGGTAGTAGTGCTGGTGCTAGTAGTACAGGAGGTGGCAGTGGCAGTTGCACTGCTCATAATCCTTCAACTAATATATTAGATAAGGATGCTCTTCTGGATAGAATGTACGAACTTGTAAACCAACTTAAGAAAGATCTTGAGGATGATGCGTTTCAGCTTGTGGGCTATAATGAACAGAAAGCTGTAAAATAAATTAGGCAGAAGTTTCCAGTGATTGATGGTAAAGATGTTCCTAAGACTGTGCTTCCTTGTCTTAGGTTTTATAACCTAAAATGTAAAGCACTTATGGAACATAAGATTATTTAAACCTGTGGAGTAAAGTTTCCAGACTCTACAGCAAAACCGGATCTTACCGTAGAATGACAGAAAGCTAGGTTGGCTAGTGTATCAGAGCAGAGCAGTGTAGTGAAGCTATGGGCAAATATTATAATACTTTACCTAGGGTATAACAAGGTCTATAATAAAATATTTAATAAGGAACCTTTATAGGCAGGACATTTGCTAAAATGTCACTCCGGGCTCGGACTGGCACAGATACGGATACGACGCCTGTTGCTATCCTGGGTCTAAACTCAAACTATGCTTAGCTAAACGAAATGTATGGTACTTTTGATAAAAATAATCTAAAAACATTAAAAATACAGTAGTTCGGCAGCTAAATTAATGTAAAACACGGAATACAAGTCCTACATATAGATATAACCAGGAATACTCTGAAGGTACAATCTTTAGTGATGTGCATTATAACAATGTAGCTAGACAGTTGTTAGCTCTACGTAAAGGGAACATAGTACGATATGTTAAACTTACAGTTAGGGTATTTATCTTCAGTTAAAGGTAATAAGGTTGTAAATAGCGCTGTTCGTTATAGCCAATTCACAATTGATGATGTTACTACTGGTATTATTGTATTAATATACTAATTCCAGAATTAAGACAAACCTAGAAGGCTCACTCTAATGTACGGATAACTTTAGATATCTTAATCTTAATTTAACGGCAATCGTTCCATTGGCTCTAACTATAGAAAAAAGTACGTTCTGAAGCATGTGAAGCATTATATGGTGTTGTATTGCGTTGTGTTTTTTCTTGTTTTGTTCCTCTTTTCTTCTATAATAATAACATCAATCTAGAAAAATAAGGGATAGAATTCAGTACGCGTGGTTCCTGTAAACAAGTGTTTATCTGCTTGTCTGATCATAGACATTTATACGATCTTTTAGAGGTGGAAATACAGGAGCCTTATTATTTATAATTTTTTCTTCTAATGAGATGAGAAAAAAAAAATTATAAATGATAGGGTATCAAGGGCAGAAGGCTTTTATAAGACATATGCTATAGTCAACCTAAATAACATATATGTTATAGGGGATATAGCCCAGTAACTAAGCCCATATAATTAATATGACATAAAGCCATTTACAGGTATATAAAGTTGATTTTTTTACTTATATTAATTTATCTAGAGTTAATATATTTTATTTTACTCTCATCTAGTATTGTGATTAATTATAAACAAATAGTAATGCTTAATAATACATTCAATGGCCCATATCATAAAGAGTTTTATCAAAAACTAAAGAAAGCTCAGGAAGATTCTGATGCTATTATAACTGAATTTGAAGAAAAAAAAACCTTATTGCTACAAAAAAGGAACTAAGACCAACCCTCGTAAATAAAATACTTATTTCAGATACTGCATTACGAAAAGTTAGGTTATTTAGCTCTATTTTAACAAATATATTAGATCATTCTGAGAATTTGCCTGTACAATTAAAAGATAAAAAAGAGTTATTACTACATATCAATGGGTTAATTACATCGGAGCAACTAGAATACGATAACATATATGAAAATATGTTACATGATATTCATGAAGTTGTTATGATATATGGATACCATTATGATAATAACAAGTATTTAACTATATATAAAGTTTTACAACAATTGGGTATAGATTCGTGTGATAGTCTTTATAACATAGAATTAAATACCCCCTTAAGAGCTAAAGACTAAAGACAGAGTTATATATAATCTTTGTAATGCAGCGAATGAAATACTTTATAAATCTGAGCACTCTGGTCTTTCGGAACGGTATTATCTGGATAATATCTTAACTAGATGAAAGTATATCTTAAATTTAAATGATTTATAATCTAAAATTTTAAAAGGCCCTACATTACCTAAACTAAAAGATACAGAGCCTGCCTTTTTCATGGTTAACTTTAATATATTACGTAGCAATAATTCTAATGTTCCAGTATATAAGTATACTAAATATCCTTAAAATAGGGCTAATGTTGTATTAAGCTACATTGCAGAAAGTAATCTTTTTCAGGTTAGATACTCTGATTTGGATAATAATTTGTATATATGAGATAACTCTCTAAAGTCAATAGTCGATTCTGAATTATATGATACCTATTTTAATAACAATAATTGTCTTGAATTTGTGAACAACAATGCTATATATTTATATTACAATAAAAGTCTGTTGGCTCATTTAAAGCTTTTATGCGCAGGCAATGTTAAATACACTGATACTAATATTATTGTTAATCTGTTTAAAATTTTGTCAATTAATGCTAATGACAAAGATAAAATTAAATCACTTATTAATATATTTAGTACTCAGGATAACATTAATTTAGATTTCGGAAAAAAAATTATCTAAAAGATATTCACTATATACAAGAAAATATCTTATTTAATCTTGTATTTATAGTTAGAGACCTAGAAGGCATTACTTCTAGGATTGAAGGAGCTAATCCTGGTCCTCAAAAAAATAGAGGTCAGGTTGATTCGTTGACTAGAAGGTTATGCTATATAGATCAAGAGTTGTTTGAAAGTATGTTAAGACATGCCGTGATGTTGAGACCTGGTACATTTCATAAGGAGCAATTTACAAATAAAAATTTACACATCAATATAGGGTTTTCAAGATATTAAGTCACAAATTGTTTTTATCAAATTATAAAATTTTGCACTAATACAAAATTTTGGAATATGAACCTATTAATAATGATACTCAATTAAATATTGAAAGATTGGTATTTAAACAATTTCACATGTTTACAAGTAATAATAAATAAAAAAAATACGGTTTCTAGAGTAAGTAAATAATAACTTGCATGATGTTTAGTACATTTTTATTCTAAATTATGTATATAATTATAACCTATATGATTAAAGACTTGTATAATGATTTATATATTTATTATAATATGTATTCAAATAGATTAGAGTTATATGTGTTATTAATTAAAAAAAAATATCTTTATTGTTAGATATATTCTGATAAATTAGAATTATATGGTATTAATTTTTAATTATTTTTAGATTATGTTAAAATAGACTTTAGTTTGTTCTTTAAATACTATCTCTTTTACTTTTAGGTATTTGTTGGTAACAGTTACATCAACAAGAATTTTTTTTTTAGATGTTGTTATTAGTTTTTCTATATATTTTTGTATGCTTATATAGAGCTTTATCTAGTATTGTGTCCAGACAAAAAAAAATATATACTCCATAGGACTAAATTATATAGTATTTTTAAGGTTAATATATTTATTAACTCAGTTCCTAAGCGGCATTTTAGAGTTTCTAGAAGATATTTTATTAATAATAGACTTACAGTTTCTAAAATTCGGGATGACGTCACATCTTTTGACATTACTCCTGAATTTTATGTATCTTACACTAATAAGATAAAGTTAACAATCCAGAGTTAAGCAATGCTGAGGCTTATTTTTTTTTTTTATTTTTCTTCTTCATCATTTGTAAATGATGATGAAAAGGATGAAGAAAAATCAAGTATATAGTGCGTATTGTTATCTACTCTCCTAATACTGCTATTAATAGATTTATTAGAATCAAATTATATAGCTCCCCAACACTTAAAATAACTTATTGCGTTCACATCATGTTTACATATAATTTCCCCTACGCAAAAAATAATAGTGATTTGCATAAGTCAGTGTATCGGTAATTAAAATAATGAGTTGAGGTATAAACTTTTGTTTGTTGGTCTAATCTTACAGGTAAATACAATAAGGTAGCTTTCAAAGATGCTCCTGCTATATTCTATATGTTTAAACCTTATATCTTTGTTTGATCATAGAGACATCTTTTTAGATAGATCGTTAAGATATTGTCTAATAGGTTTATCGTTATAATCTATAATAATCTTGTTATTGAAATTGTGTTCCATTATGTAATTAAAGGTATCAAGGTTTATTTTGTATGGAACACTATTTAGAGCATTAACTAAATCTATTATAGATTTTACCTGAATCTAATCTTGTGTTTTCGCTATTTATACTATAATATCTGCACTTTTCTTAAGCTTTTTAGCAGTATTATAATATAATAGGGATAGTATATAAGGTTATACAGGACCTTGTGTACTTATATTACAGAGTGTTGCCTAACAGGTAATAAACCCTAATATTTCTACTGTAAATGCTTATTTTTTAAGTTGCTTATGTTGCTTTTTTCTTTTTTTGCATCCTCGTCGTCATGGAAATTATTCTATATTCTAAATCACCCTAGTGATGCAATGTGATGTTGTTGTCATAACATGACATCTATCATCCTTTACATAATGTATATAACTATTAGACTATATTAAGTGTTTATTATTTATTAGACTTTATATATATAGATCTTTCTTCACTGGAAAATATATGCATATGCAAACTTTATGTTTACTTTCTATTACAAATTCAAGTTTTTTTTCTTTTTCTTTTTCTTTTTGTTTAGCAGATATAATTAATACACCTTTACTTTTAGTTTCTATACTAGGTTTAACTGGGTTGATCTCTTTAGTTTTAGCTTGTTTTGGGCATCAAATTATAGCAGACTATATATTAAAAATGCCTATGCCAGGGGTAAGATGTCCTAGATGTTTGGAACATAATATAGAACAATGAGTCTTACCAGGTAAACACTGTCCTAGGTGTAACTGTCCTTGTTAGCACACAAGCTCCTAATTGGTTTACTAGTTTTAGGTCACTTACTGGATATTGTGTATATCTAAGAGTAAAACTATTATTTTCTTTTTTGCTTGCGTGTGTGAGATGAAATCACATGACATGGCATTAATTAGAGTATATTTTATTCATGGATATATATCAGGTAGGCGGAATTTTTAAATCTTGTAGTGGGTTTTTTTGTATTTGGGTTTAGATGTGTTTCTACGACTTGTTTGATAAATCTTGAATTTGTCTCAACATGTCTTGTAGATAACTGGTAAATTAAGCAATTAATCTGCCAATCCCCTCTGTAGGAAATAGACACAAAGTTCATATGTTAGTGTTAAATACTAATATGTGAATTGGAGAAGGCTTCTATATGATATATAACATATTTAAGCTATATAACATATATCTTATAGGGCATAAAGCCAAGGAAAACCCAGTAACTAAGCCCATATAATTAGTGTAAAACAAAGTATCTGATGCTATATTTTTTCTTTTCTGATTTTTTTATCAGAAAAGATGAGCAACTAGCGAAATTTATTTAGTAAAAAACGAGAAGATTACATTGTTTGTAACAATGATAAAATTTGCG